GCGCAAGCAATTTCTCTTATCTTTCTTTTTCTTCTATATTACAGAGGAAAGCCCGTCTTCTTTCTATCTGATCTTTCCTGGGATTCTAATTCCAGTAGCAAGCTAGACACCGGAAACCAAGCTTGCCTGGCCAGTGAAGAAGGATTTTCTATAGTCCTAAGGCTATCTAGTTCGACATCTCTTGTCTTAAACCTACTGCTTTCAATTACTCTACCTTCTTTCGACTCGGGAGTTCCCCTCTCTTAGCGCCAGTAAAAAAGGTAGAGTTGCAGTCAAACTCAAGTGCTGCTCACCGGGAATGGAAGATAATCAGCCTTGGATGGACAACCTGAAAGCCTAACAGCTCCCCTCCCTATTTATTCCTCTTTTGGTGGTTGGATCGGGAGAGATGCGATCAACCGTACGTACTGGCCTCCTTCATCGCCTGAGACTTTCTTTCTTTCTGGCTAGGGGGCAGAGTGGGAGTACATAAACCCAGCTAACATGAGAAGGTTTAGTTAACCGCTTATGTGGGGGCTTCTCGTTCGCATATGAGCTAAAGGTAGGTCCTGCCCTGTTCCTGTTGTTTAAAGGGGTTTTGTTCTTCTTCCCTGACCCTTTCTCAACCAACTAATCTATCAGAAATCTCAAATAGATTCTATGAACTCGCCTTTGAGAAAGCAGCTTAGCCAATTCACTTTGAGTCTTTATCGAATGACCCCTTATTTATTGGAGTGGAGACTCTCTAGCTAGAAAAAAGGTGAGCTATTCATCTCTGAATCCGCAATTGCATAGGAAGAGTTATACGTTCGTGAGCCTATCGTTAAGCGGAAAGTCTTTTCGATTTAGGTTTCATAGATTGTCGCTTGAGAGGAAGGGACAGAAACAATAAACTTAGCCCTTTCTCTCGGCTTTCTAGCTAGAACATGGAATCCTATCTCCAGGTTTCAGAAAAGTTAGTTTCTAGGCAAGATGATGGAAGAGTTTATGAGATTGCTTTATACCTATTCGGAAACCTCAACCTCAGGATCGAACCCGAAGTAATAATCGGAATGAGCGATTGGGAAAAGCACTTCTCCATTTCCGGATCCAGGACGGGGAAGAGAAGCCGCTATCCAGATATTATATTTCTGCACATTATACGAAATTCGGAATTTTTGTTGAGATGACTCCTTTATTCTGACCTGGGGTTTAAGAACTTGTTTTAGGATTTCCTGAACTTGAATTACTCACTCGCTCTATAGAAGAAGCTGTGATAGCTCTTTCTTGTTGAATGAGAATCAGTTTCTAGGCAATCTAATGGGAAAGAGCTGACATTAACAAAAACCCAAGGTAGAAACCTATAACTGAAGTCCCTCGCAAACAATACCTGAATTGTGGGTGGAGTTATTAGGAAGGGGATTCATTCTCGTATCTTCATCAAGCTTTACTTCTTATCTTTCTGAGCCGAGCCTGTGCTATCATCAGCAGTGAAAGAATAAGCAACTAAAAAACTGAACGAAGGGCTTCTGGTTCGATTCCTTCTCAAGATGATGGGATTGATCTGCCAGTATCCGATAATGGTGAAGAAGAATTCGTACCGGACTAAAGGGGATAGACAGGTATGGGTTAGAGCTCCTTCTTTATAGATTGATTAACAAGTACAGGTAAGCATGGGAAAGAGAGACCTTTATTGTATTGAAGAGACAGCTTTAGTCAGCTTAAAGCCGTAGGGGCACAAAGCAATACCAATTCACTACTTGCCTTTCCTAATCACTTGTACCATAACCAGTACGTTAGCGAGTGACAGGTCTGATGTTAGAAGAAGTGGACTCTAGCTAGTCCCATCTCCTTAGCCGAAGGGGTATATAGAATAGGTCTTCCATTCTCCCTAAGAAACTAAAGAGCGGTACTCCAGCTAAAGCCTTCACTTCATTTAAAGCGCTCATCCTTCCATGACCTTGAGCATTAGATTGGATAAAGGGAGAAGACTTTATATCGGTTATCAGGTTGGTACTTTGACTTTTAGTCTTTCCATGAACTTTCATAAATCCTTCACTCGCCAGGCTTTCGCTTGAGACTCTACGCACTGAATGTAGGCAGTCTGGGGCTTACCTTGAGCCTGCTCCATCTAAGTTTGTTAATTCCGATTATACTCCATTTAGTGGAGATTCTGATTCATCTTGATCTATTCCCGTTCGGGGTGCCATAGACAACTAACTTCTATGCTGAAACCTTAATTCCCTCATCAGCTATTGACTCCGCAGCCATCCCCGAACCATCAGCAAGACCAGGTTCTGCAAGACCTTTCTTTAAGTCGCTTGAGAGATCCAACTAGGACTCCGAATCCAATACGGAATTCACTTCTCAAGAAAGAAAGCCAAAAGTAAAAAGCCTAATATATACTGCCCATAGAGGGCGGATTATCAAGAGAAGAGTCTTTCCTTTTAGTCAACTATTAGCGTACCAAGCAGTGCGCTATCAGTCCAGTACCATTAGTTTCCCAAGGAATGAAAGTACTTACTTGATAGAGTAAGGGCACACTTTGTGTATTATCAATAGATTTCACTTTCTCGATGCTTTGAATAGCCCTTCTTCGGTGCCTTAGGAATTTCGTCTAGTAAGGAAGGGCAGATCTGTCGATAGCATTCCTTCCCCGCTCTCTCTCACTCTGATAGGGGTGGAGTAAAGCGAGGCCGCTCTGCTATGGAGTCCTCAAACGCTACGGGTGAAACCGTAATCCACTCAACTCCAAGTGTTGATTTACCAGCGAATTCTGCACCTTCGGGATCTTACAAAGACAAGCTGATGAATAAGACTCCCAATGATGCTGTTGAAACGCTAGAAGATGGGGAAATTCCTGAAGAAGATTATGATTCTGATGATGATGTCTTTCTGGATAGACAAGGCGGCCCTAGTATTCTTTTGTCAAAAGAAGATAAGCGCAGGATTCGTTCTCCCTGGGGAAAGGCAGTGATTATTAAGCTTCTTTTCTTGGTCGAAGTATTGGTTATACCTTCTTGTGCAACAGACTGCAAAAGATATGGTCCATCAAAAGTTCCCTGCAAGTTATTGATTTGGACAATGGTTTCTACTGTGTACGCTTCAGTGATCCCAGTGATTATGATTTTGTGTTTACTGGGGGACCCTGGCTGATAGCGGATCACTATCTCTCTGTGAGGCAATGGACTCCTTGTTTTCGATCTGATGAAGCCACAATTGATAAGGTTGCGGCTTGGATACGCTTGCCCCTCATGCCCATGGAATTTTTTGATGATTGGATCCTTAAGAAAATTGCCGAGCCTATTGGGAAATTCTTAAGCATTGACAAAACTACTTCCACAGCTTCCCGTGGTAAATTCGCACGTCTTTGTGTTGAGATAGATTTGACCAAACCCTTGGTCCCAAAGGTTTTTATTGGGGGTCGTTGGCAGCGTGTCGAGTATGAAGGCCTTCGCATGTTTTGCTTTCACTGTGGTAAATTTGGCGGGATATGCCCTATGAAACAACAAGTTCAACCTAATGTTCCTGTACAAGATTCATCTCCTCATCCTGCTGAAAGAACCCATCAAACAACCTCAAGCGACTTAAAGAAAGGGATTGAGTCGGACTCTTTTAGCTCTCTTGCTTGAGCCAATGTCGGGTGAACTGCTTAATCGTCTGAGCTAACTAGGGATTGGGATCCAGTTAGGTAAGTAGTTGATTTGGAGTACTTGTTCCATATCTCTAAAGTACCTGAAACCCGAGTGAGAGTCCTAGCTGCAGTAGTAGGACTGTGAGTTGGGTTGGCTCTGAAGCCCGTACAATAAGATCTTTGCTTTGCAGGGGATCAAACTCTGATTTTGAGTTGGATTCAGCTTTCCCTTCTGCTTGCGAGTGAGTGATTGATTCGGATTCCTAGCCCGTATCTCTCAGGGGTTCAGGGGATAGCAAGTTCATAGAAAAGATTGCTAGAGAACCAGACACCTTAGCGCCTAGAAAATAGGTAGCTATTCCGGCTTACTCGAATGCTGAGGAAGGGGGTTATGTTTCGGATAGCCTTTTTCTAGAGCTTGAGTTTATGGTTTCGCTTTCTAACTGTTCAAGGGGTACTGTCTCAACCATCCAACTTGCATCAACCGGATCGGGATTTATTATTGATTAGAAAACTCACGTTTACAATCCCAGATGATGTCAGCTTCAAAGAATTTAAGACTCCTTTGGCGCTTCAACTTAGCCATAGAATCCGTTTTCATGTTTTAGCGGAACCCCTGCGATAGAGCAAGTATGTAAAGGAAAACAAAAACCAGAACCGCCTGATCATTCCAGCATAACCAAACTCCACCAGCAAACCTGATCGTATCCGCAATACAATAGCCACCAAATCCTAGTCTTCGTACAATTTAGCGTGATTTCTAACCTGAAACTCTAGGCTCAACTACTACAAAAATATCTGGCTTATTCGCGCATGTCTTTATAGTTGCGGCGAAAGGATTTATTAGCCGCGCCCCTATTGTTCCATAATAATATCTTCATTATCTAAATTATTATCAGCGCCGAGATTACAAGGCTCCCCCGGCTGGACCTCATCACTAATAAGCATATCATCAACTTAGGTCTCTGGAACCACCGTGCTATCAGGCGGTTTCCATTCTCCTTGCTCCATCCCCAAGGTGCTCACTTCAATGACCTGCTTAGCTGATCCCAAAACTACATCGTCTACTGCCATAGTAGTATCTGCGGCACTACTCGTGCCAGCAACCCCCTCTTTCCAAGCTGCAGCCGCCTTCTCTAGAGCCATCTTATATTTTTCAACTAGCTGGGAATCACGAACCACAATGGGCTGCATAGCTGCATTTGAATTCAAGGCCTGTGGCTCTGCAACAATATTCTTGGGCTTTTTAATCCATACTTTACCTTGAGGCCCAGGGCCACCACCCACATTATTTCCCCTAGAGTCCTTCCCATTATCTCTTTGATTATTTGCGGCAATATTTGAATTTCCATCAGCCAATTCCACAACTTCCTCCATTCCCGTGAGAGGATTAAATCGTGATCCCAATAATTTCTCCCCATTAAGATCATCACCTTTTTGATTAGTATTGACCCTAGAATTCCGCCTCCTATTTCGTGGTTGAGCAATCATCCATGGCCCATAATCCGATTCACTTTCGGGTACCGCCTGCCCAACTATATTGGATGTCTGCGGGCCCGAAAGGCCTTGTAATAAAATCCAGGTTATAAGACTTTATTTAGGCGTTAAGGAGCGCGAGGCTGCTGGTGGAAAAATGCTTCGGTTAATTCCGGGTTGGGGTTACCCACTGTAATACCAAGGTACGGAGTACTTTGCCAAAAACTCAATCCATCAGAATATATGATATTTATTGGCGGAAATTTGATACATAGAATCCATTGAGTAAAAGATCGATACAAAAGTCACTTATATCTGACTTTAGTTCGCCCCTCCCTCATCAGAGTCCGTTGTTTATGTCCTTGTCCTTATTGCTTATGGTTTTGGTTATGGATGTTCTCTCGCGCATGAAGCTGTTGTCGAGGCTATTTAGTGAAGGTAACCGTTCCTTTGTTGTGTAGGGATTGAAAGAATTCCTCGAAGAAGTATAAGAAATATTCGTAATTTGATTGCTTTGCATCGGTTGCACATTCATGCCCAGAAGGAGCTCTTCCCTTTGTTTGATAGATGTGTGAGGGGATGAAATAGGTGATTAGTAAGGCGAACAAAGAAGCAAGATGTGCTAAGCAATTGAGTACCATCCACTAGTTACGAATCCTCCCCGACTATTCTATTCTATGAGATTTTCGATTCTTTCCTTGAAAAGGACTTGCTTCTATGCCTTGCTGAGTCAAATAGCACTTCCCATACCATAAAAAAAGGGTCTTTCACTGGAGAAGATGTGGATTTGTAACTCCCAACTTCCACCTCTGATCTTTACTCATGTCTAATTCCATTGCATAGAATATAGCTGACAAAGCTTGCATTTTGAACCATTCATTAACAATTCCATTTTCTTAAGCAAATGGAGTAGCTACCTCATCTATGAGAATTTAGCAAGAAGTAAAAGAAAATCACATATTAGAAAAACCTTTTTATCTTCCAAGACTTTACCTACGCCTATCTTTAAGAGGACCTTTCTATCTGCAATCTGGCGAACCAGCTATCAACCCTGGTGGATGGCTATGCTTGTTGTGCAGACTCCACCCCTGAAGATGGCGGTTCCCCGATGGAAACCGAGAAAGCACCCTCAGAGGAAAAACCCCAAGAGTTAGAATCCCCAGTGTGCGATATTTCAGGCAGTTGGACAGCTCTAATTTCCTCAAGCTGTACTTGAGAAAGAAGGTGAGACACAGAATCTAACTCCCATGACCCGTTGCTACCAATACACTCACTTCCATCTATCAAGACTTCGAAACATAGGTCTTGCAGAGCCTTTTGGTTTTAAGTTTTCCTAGTTGTTCTTTCAATTCTTTGTTAACCAAAAAAGATTCGCCTCGAGGGTTGTGCGATAAGGCTTGTTCTCTCTTTCACACTACGCGCTAACTCGAAATCTCATAGAATAGACAGATCGGATCGTAACCAGGCGAAAGAGAGTTCCGACTTTAAAAAGGACTGCAAGAGCTTTGATTTAGACCGAAACTAATAAAAAGAAAGGTAGTAAGCAAGCAGGATTTTCATATTTTAAGCATATAGCTAGCGAGCGAACCTTCCCATAGTGTATCGTCGGAGTCAAGCTCCTTCTCTATACCATGTTCTTGGACTTAGGCCTCCCTCTTACTTTTTGAGACTGCTTGACCGCATTAAGCCTTTCATTCTAACTTCTTTCAGAGAAGGATCAATGAATGCAGCGGAGCTAAAGCATTCGCTTTCAGAGAGAAAGGAAAAGTATATTAGCTTGAAGGGAATAGGGCTCTTTCTTCTTACAGTAGTTTTTCTTTTTATCCGTAAACTGACCTTAGCTCGAATTGGATTGCTTACTCCAGAAAAGTAGTTCAATAGCTCGTGTCAGGTCAAGAATGGATCTTCGTTAGTACAGCAGAAGTAGATAGCTAAGAATCGAGGACAGACTAATCTTAATACGCACACGTGAAAAAGGTTCACCCCCAAGGCTGACTCTTCCAATCCAACTCTATCGAAGGAGTGCCCAAGCAATCACGACAAGTGCGCTTGACAAGGAAAAGGGCGGAGACCGGCAAAGGAAAAGAAGAAGTGATAATGATAAGAATAAGGCACCTAAATACTATAAGATAAGGTTTATCTTTAGAGTTCATTCAGCCCTGCACTAAGCAAGTTGTAGTCCCGACACAGACACGTAGCAATTAGGATCAGTAGAAAAAATGCAAATCACAATCCTAATCATCAATAGCACGCTTGGTCGACAGAGGTAGGTGGTGGCATTAGTTCCTTCTCTGGTCATTAGCGGAAGTTACAAAACTGGCCAGCGTATTTGTTCATTTTTGCTATCTGGCCATTAAAGAATGCTTTCTAAACTCGCTCTTAGTCCGTCTAGCGCCTTTCGGTTGGTGATGTAAAAGAGTGCAGTTTCGGTGATTGTTCCATCAAAGGTGCATTAAAATAAGGCCTAAAATCGGGTCTAAAATCCTGTCAATGAGGAATCACCTTAAGCCTGTCTGGAAAGAGGGTTTTGATGCTTATTCTTTTTCCTCTCCCTATGGTAAGGCTTGGTCGTTATGGAATCAGGAATGGAAGGCTAAACCAGCGCCCTTAACCTGCTAATGTACAAGTGATAAAGGCAATAAAGGAGTAGCTGCGGGCATAGCTTACATACACCGGTGAACTAAAAACCTTCGCTTCTTAAGCAACGGCTAGAAAAACAGGAAGTGAGTTTGAGTCCGGTACCGAAAGCGATTCATCTTCCGGGTCTTGCACTAAAGGGGAATCGGGATAAAATCAAATTGCATTGATCCTGAGGTTAAAGTGCAATTGAAAGCATTTCTTTTCCCAGGGAGAATCTATACCTAGCGGGGATGAAATCCCAGTTCTTCGCTGAAATCATGACCCGTTGTGGTTGTTTACATATTGGTTCGTACTTTCATTCTCTCTTCTACTTTTGGGTAGACCACAGGCTCATCAAGAGCCGTCACTAGAGGTCAGCATTCTAATCGTAGGCCTTCATGCCGTTGGAAGAAAAATTATCATTCACTGCAATACCATTATCACATGCAAGCCATATAAAAAGTAGGATTTTAGGAATGGTGGGAGCTTTCCAAATCCACTTAAGATTATACAGCCCCCCTTTTAACAAGCTCTCTCGCCAAAGAATAAGCAGAGGCAGAAGTCAATTTGCCATCTTGAGTAAGTTTCCAACAAAAAGTATCCATCTTATCTTACCTTGTTGGGGAAAAATAGGCATGGCTCTAAGCTTCTCCAAGATCTCGTTAGGAAGAGAAAGACTCCCTAAATTTTGAAAGCAATTTTCTCCTCTATTATAAACATCCTGGACTGTAAGATTATACTCCTCCTCCAAAAGGGGCCCTTGACACAAATTTATTAATGGCCCCAACCCTGTCCAATCATCCATCCAAAAGTTAATATCAGTACCATCTCCAATAACTCTTCTCAATCCATTGGCTAAAATATATTGCCCTTTCTTTATGCTAATCCATGTTTCAGAACAACTCTTCCTCTCATTATTGCTGCAATACCTATTAAATAAGCACAGTAGCCCAAAGGCTGTCTTTTTCAGTTACCAGCCTCCATGCTAATTTAGCCATAGCGGCATCATTCTTTAAGCTGACTTCTCCCACTCCCAAACCCCCTTCTTCTTTGGTTAAAGTCATTTTATCCCAACTGATCAGTAGAAGCTTTCTCCTGTTAACTGAGTCCCAAATAAAGTCTCTGTTGACTCGATCAATTTCATTACAAATCAAATTAGGCAATCTAGTGCTTTGCATATAGTAATTGGGTATAGCTGACAGAGTATAAAAAACCAAAACTAAGCGGCCTGCCATTGATGCCTGGCAACCTGAGCCTCCCTTTCTCGAAGCAGAGCCATGCCTTGGGCTTGAGTCCCACTTCGGTAGGAGTCCAAAGAGCATTATCCATTTCGAATGAAGAATTCTCATCCAAATTTATAAAGCGGTGGAAATTCTTCATGGAATAAGATAGGACCCTTTCTCACTCAGCCACGAAATGGCGCCGCCGGCAAGCAGGTTTTTTTCCTGATGTCGATTTCCTGGTGTCCGGGCACCCAGCGTAATCGGAGTCCGAATATCCGACGATCTCCAGTATATCGGATCGCCGTTATGTGAAAAATTAGTCTCTGTTCCCCTGAGGATACCTCATGACTTTGAAGGCAGCTTTCCAATGCTCCATGTCTGGGTTACTTTGGTATCCACCTAGTAAACCCACAGCATAGGCAATGTCCGGCCGTGTACACGTCTGGGCGTACATCAAGCTTCCAACATTGGAAGCATATTTTTCCCTTATCTGATCTTTCTCTATATCGCTCTTCGGGCACTGCGAAGGACTGAGCCTGTCTCCGATTCGTAGCTCGCCTTCTGCTAGCCTTCGGCTCACCTATGGACGTATCCGCTAATGTCATTGTGACTCGCTCTTGCTAGATGCTCTATCGCCTAGGCCCGATCTAGGCCGCTCCCCCACTTCGTTACCCATGTACGTATCTGCTCTTGACGTATGGGTTCGCTGTCGTACTCTGTCCATATCTTATTGCAATCCTAGCTTAACAAATCCTATTCATGGCAGGCATCACTTTGGAACCTGGTACTGGTCCGGTTTTGGTGCGTCCATATTGCTATCCTCATTTGCAAAAGGATGAGATTGAGCGCCAGTCTTCGGAGATGTTGGAAAAGGGGGCATTATCCGACCTACGTACTGTTAGCTTTATTAAGTCACCCTAATTTGTCCTAGCAGCTACCTATTCCAATACTCATTATTATATAGATATTCTTTTTTTTGTTTGGTCCAAAAAGGAAGTCAGAAGACTACAGCCTTAGAGTAGAAATACCATTCCTATCGGCTACTAGAAGAGCAGATAAAACAGGGGGCTCTTGAACAAGGATAGTGAATCCAGCTGGTGCATCAAAGGCCATATTAGAAAGCTTATCAGCGCACTTGTTGCTTTCACGGAGGTTATCTTATCTCAACCTTACGGAAATGCTTCATCAGAGCTTTGCAGTCAGTAACCAACGTTGCACAAGGGTGTCCCCTTAGGCTGCCTTCTATGAAAGCACGAGTGAAGCATCAACCTCTAAGATGACAGATTGAATGCCAACACTGCATGCTAACTGCAGGCCTGCTCTCGCGGCCCAGAACTCAGCGGAGTACTTCAATTCCGAGTATGACAGTGCCTTATCTCAATCAAGCAAGGAATCAACAAACAAGCAATTAAAAACAGGAATAAAAGCAGAATGGGTTCAGTGTTCCGTGTAGCCCTATTCAGGAAGGAAAGGACATGTACCAGCTGTACGAGAGTGAGCGCTTTTTCCTCATTAAGACGAATGGGCCTACCTATCTGATGTTGCATGCTCGGATTGTTCAGCCTACCCCTGTCTTTCTTGGGGTTTACTTAATGATGGGCTTTCGGAAGGGGCTAGTTTTGTACTCCTTTTCTTATGCCTCTTTCCCGGTTGAAGGGCAAGGCTGGTAGATGAGTTGCTTAAGAGTTCGATAAGGCTTTCCCTTTCTTTCGAGTGAATGGAAATATTACAAAAGTTAAAAGACAGTGCAAACTTTTCCTGAAACAACCCCAAGGTTCAGAAAGGGATAGAGCCATTACGGTTAGCAGAACTACTTTGCTTTTGCTCGGCTGTTGACTCAACAAGGCTTCCTTTCCTCATCGATGAATCTGAGTAAGCTGATATTGCTAGCGCGGTACTTTAGTTTATGGTTTCTGTTGGGGCTTAATCCTAATTCTCCTACTTACCTAAGCGGTGAACTAAAAGCCCTCAAGCCAGCAAGAGGGCTAAGCTATGAGTGAGCTACAGGTACTTCTAGGTATAGTTATCCACAATCATTCTTCCACCTCGCATTCTCCTATCTATCTTTCCTTGCCTAGGTTTGAGGGTGTCTCGAGAAAGAAACCGTAGAACATGAATGAAATGCTATCATACACTACAGCTTCGTCACTTTGAGGACTTTTGTCGCTTGTTGTAATATCTGCATCACTAAAATTCTAGACAATAGAAGTCGTTCAGTCTATCGAAACTGTTGCTGCAGATGAGAGGGATGCGGATGCAGATTCAATTCATTTCTTTCTATACAATATTTATAGAAACTAGAAAGCTAGAAAAGGCTCCAGAAATCAGACGATACGCCGATAACTCAAGTAAGAAATAGGATTTAATGGCACACGATCGTATAAAAGATTGCTCGCGGCATGCTTTCCTTCGATCGATAGGGAAAAGGGCGCTATTCAATCAGTGAGGAAATCCTAAGGTAGTCCCACGCCAGCCCTATATTTTTATAAGAAAATCCCACGCTAACTGTTGCAGATGATGGATGATACGTCAACTGACTTCAAGGAGTATTCTCAGTAAACAACAACCATAACAACCAGCCCTATCCATAACCAGAGACAAAAGACTAAGGCCCCTCTTGAAAGATAGGCTTAAGGTGGATTCTTCAATCTTCTGGAAACTTCTGGAAGCTTCTAGAACTTCTGGGCTTTCCATGTGACGCCATACACCTTCTAGAATCCTTAATGAGTCCATCTTGACATGGTCTAGGCGAAATTCCTATCTTCCTGGCGCAATCAGCATGTTTTCCGGTTCCTCCGAGCTTGAAATCAAAAAATTCAGCAAAGCAAGTAGATGGCTTCTGAATGTTGATAATTGAACTTTAAACAACTAAGCCACGAAATTCTCCATACTTAATCATCATATTAAGCTCATCAAATCATAAAAATATCATTCAACTAAGGAGATGGCCAAAACCGAGGGGTAAAGGCCACTTGTTGGGTTCGAAATTGATGCTCGGATCACCTTAAACCGACAACCTGTCCTTAATTGAAAACCGCGACAAAGTTTTTCCAACGGTGTCGGAATAGGATGAAATTTTGCCAGAATGGTCGGCATAGCTCAAGGATCATCATGGTATTCTCCATGTTGAAATCGCACCTCAAATCTAGAGAAAGACGGAAAGTAGTACTAGTATGGAAGCGCAATCAAGTGACGGCGGCGTTCAACCCTCAGTGGAAGAAACCGATCAATTGGAGAGAAGCAATAAAAAGGTTAAGGCGGGGGCGTTCCAGGAGGAAAAAGGGGGGTTGCCTACTACCCCAGTGAGATCTTTTCTGCAAACGGTGGTTTGGGGAAAGAGAACAGAAGCGGAGGTCATTGAACAGGGAAATATTGATCAGATTGTGATGGAGGATGTTGAGTCTTTTTCTGATGATGAAGATCCGGATCCTGTTAGAGTAGAAGGTCTTCCTTTTGTGCCAGTAGATAGAGAAAAGAGAGACGCTTTGAGGCGACCTTGGAGATATTCGATTATCGTCAAGCTTCTTGGCATATCTCTGGCCTATCCAGTGTTTTCTCAGAGGCTTGTTAAACTATGGAGTCTAAAGGAGGAGGATGAGATTCGGAGAGGCAAGGCAGAGATAGTACCTTAAACCCCAACCAAGGACGGACAAAAGGATTGATCTGTTTGAGAGAGCAGAGCCCCTTTCTTTGGTTCTTATAAGAGGGAGGACTAAAAAGGGGAGCTCCTCTGATCATTCTAGGATTAATGGCGAACGGACGGGAATAGAGAAAGAAAGCTATGCGATTGGATCCTCCCTTCTTCTCAAGCGACAGGATATCTAAAGGTCTATCCACAACATTGCAGGCCTAGTACTGAAAGCGGCATCAGCAGTTTTTTCCCGTACAAAGCCAAACTCACTCCTCCCCAAGGTGGTTTGGTACTCGATCCAAGAGAAGGTCTTATGGTCCACGTAGATCTCTGGACTCCCTGACAAGGATGCTTGCCTCATAAGAAGCTTGTGTCCAAAACTTCAACTATCCATTACAGCCCGGGCCCCTTTTTTCCACGTAGTGCAAAAGAGATCGGGACTACTACACACCGGTGGATGTATCAAAAGTGCCAAAAGTCAAATGGCCCAATTATCCCTACAACAAGCAAAGGCACTAGAAGCAACAGTTCCAAGGAGGAAAGCCCAGTGGCTCAGACTACATGCAGATGCAGCTGAACGGGAACGAGAACCAGACATGAGAAGAAGAACATCCATCAATGTCTATACCTGAACAACAGAGTCCTCACACCTATTGGCCATCAAAGCATCCAAAGAGAGACAGCCCCAGTTTCAGGAAGAACCAGGAAGTTGAAGCTTTATACCACGGTAGGTTTTTAAAGGAATCTATCTCGTCGGGTTGCTAGAAAACTAAGGACTCGAATCTGCAATTGCTAGTTACTGAAAAAGCCTTTTCATCTCTACTAGGGAGCTTACTTGTCTAATTTCACTCGGTGCGAGCATGTCTAATCTGAAAAGTGGCATGCTCATATAGCTGGAAAAGTTCGTGATTTTATCCATTTTTAGCTTTCCTACCGTAATTTTCCTTGCCCCTAAAAAGACGGGGTTTTATCACTCGCTTACAACCCTAACCAATAAATAGTAAGGGTAAAGCTGAATCGACTACCTTCTTCCCAAGTCTGAATAGTAGGAAGAGCTTGAAACCTTGGATAAAGTACGGGTTTTCCTGTTGACTCGCTCTTATGAATATGCTTTCTAGCTGGGGTACTACTGAAACCAGAATCTATCTCACTTGCTAAACCAATTTAGGCGGAACTGTCTAACGAGCTGAGAAGTGAAGTTCTCTTTCAAACTTTATTATATGCAATTCTTTTCGTTCGCTAGGCTTGATCCAATGATTAGATGACTCAAACGGGAACAACCTTCTGGGACTAGCTTTGCTTGCTTCCCTGTTCTAGTGGGGTAGATAAATAAGATACATACATACGATATTCTTTGTCCAATCATTCTATGCGAATCTCAGCTGACCTTCCGTTCTTTTAGGGGTGGAATCACTGTTGCAAATCCGGCAGAATTATTCGACCGCAATTGGAGGTTATTCTCAGATGACATGGAGCATAAATTTCTAACTGAAATGAGGGGGCTCTAAATTAGCGTGTACCTGACCGAGATTTAAGGAGTTATGTTCTCATCACTCTTGAAGATTTGCTGCTCAAAAATTGCTCATCATTAACAGAGAAGAAGCTGCCTCAACCTATCTACATAAGTAGGGTTATATTTGCAGATAGATTGATTCATGAGTAGCTTAATTACGATGTTGATGCTCTTCGGTAGCAATATCAATACATGCTGAATCTTCTTAATTCAGAACAGAAGGTAATTCACGATCATGTGATCGATTCAGTTTTGCAAAAGAAGCCCGCCCTATTCTTTGTTTATGGTTTTATGGTGGAACCGGGAAAAGATTCCTGTGTAAGACCATTATCGCTGGTATTCGCTCAAAAGGCCTCATAGTACTTTCGGTCGCTTCATCGGGAATTGCTTCGCTGCTCATGCCAGGTGGAAGGACAGCCCATTCTCGATTTAAAATCCCCGTTGATATTGATGAATGCTCGACCTGTGAGATCAGAAAAGATAGACAGCTTGCAAAGTTGCTGCAACGAACCGATCTCCTCGTGTGGGATGAGGCGCCTATGATCCCTCGCTATTGCCTGGAGGCGCTGGACAAATCAATGCGTGATGTTTTGCATGATCCGCTGAGTAAGCAAAAGACTACTCGCTATCTCTAGTAAGGGCGATTGGCGGTTTATTATCTCTCTTGCATCCCTCTATCCCATCCGCTAAAGACTCGTACTCCGAATCTCCTACTCAAGAAATAGGCATACGATCAGGATCTCACGTTAACATCATTACGTAGATTCCCAAGCTAAATCATTTTGAAACCAAAAATAGCGTTTAAAATAAGCAAGACGAATCCCGATGACTTAATAAAGCTAACAAGCCTTAGCGCTGACTTACATAAGCGCCGGAATCCCTCTTTGGTTGTAGAGTCTTCTTTAAGATCTCGAACCCGACTTAGCAAACTCAGCCGCACCTGATCTAGAAATCAAAGATTTCGCATCATACCCTACTCTTTTTCCCCAACCCCAACCAGTAAACTCCGCATGATAGGAGAATGGAAGGAAGGAGCTGTACCGTGGATGATCTTAAGATTGATTTTGGTCTTGCCTTTTCCGACTTTCCGAGCAAGCAGGACGCCTCGCAGAGCCATCTGTGGTTGTGGCGCCCATCATTGGATAAACAATTGCTTATGCCATGCTTTGCTTTAACCGACTCTAAATCTGAGCCAGGATCAAAACAGAAGTAGAAAGAATCAGACTCGCTGACAAATCTAGCTCCGTGGAAAGAAAGATGGAAAGCATTGAATCAATGTTCTAAAGGATCTTCAAGAGCTGACATAAAAGGCTCTGAGAGGCCAAAGTTTCTAGCCGCAAACCCGTTCTCTGACGTCATCATACAATATTTGGTTAGTTATGCTGAAACGAGCTTCCTTACCTTCCTCTAAAGCTAGAATCTATGAAACCTATACTCAATCGAAAGGCATCCATAGCTTTCTGTGATCACTATTATACGAAATTAGGAAAATCCTCATCAACAGCCAGACCAGTCAATTGCCGATCATCTGCATTTCCTTTACTGGACCCTATCCCAACTCTTGACGAGATCGGTGCGGGACCCTATCTCAAAGATCGAGATTACGTATCACATGAATTCAATACAAGGTCTATTCCTACAGACAAGGAGTCTGACGAGCTTAGTTGCTATGGATTCTTTCAGGAAGGATGCACGATAGGATACCTTGTATGCGTAGAACAGTAAGGCTTCGTTGCCGGGAAGATCAACTAACCAGCAAAGGAGCATGGTGAACCGATAGGATCAGAGGCTTAGTCCACTTAAACTCTAGAGCTAGGATGTAAAGGCAAAGCACTTCCCCTAAGCGGTGAACTAAATGCCAGGTTTATTGGTTCGCTTGGGCTCCAAGTACTCAATCTCGAATTTAGGAAAGGGAATGAACTCGCGTTCAAAAAAGAAAGACGGTCAAACTTCAAGCAAAGAGATAGAGACTGACGAAAGCGAAGGGGCTTAACTTAAATACTTGGACTCCAAATCCAATAGTGAAATGTGGAAAGTGTCATTTTAACGAGCAGACTAGGACCTTATTGGGATCCTATCCTTCCCCCCGTGAGATGATTAAATGGGGGTTTTTGTCTGAGTAAACCTAACCTCTCAGACCGTTTTCAAGTTTGAGCATAACCCTATTTTATGGGGTATTTAACTGCTGCTAGGTATTGATCTTCAACTCTATCTTCTTGCTAACCCCTAATTAAGTTAATCCGTTCTTTCTTGTGTATGCCGTTTCTGAACGTTCGGTTCCCTTAGTGGGTAACCTTCGTATATGGCTTTTGCTCTTTCATCATCGCATTCTTCCTGTTCTATTTGCTCAACAGGAATTACGAATTGCGTTTCGTATCGATGCTTTGGCTCCGGTACTGGAAGATGGTCCATCTATTCGTGTTCTGCCGAAGTAAAAGGTCTATCAAGAATTGTCCTAAAATACGGCGTATAGCCAGTGGTTATTCTGAAGAGTCTGACTTTCCTGTCCTGTCTTGAGAGCTTTCTAGGGAATGAAAGGTATTTATCTTCTACAGAGACAGAAGCAGTAGGAAAGGAAACAGAAGGGTACGAGAGATCGGGGAATGCAAGACTAAGCTAAGGATCAAACCTAGAGGAGAAAATTCGGCTTCCTATCTAAAAGCATATTCGGTCCATCTTTCTTGGGACTTCGATCAGCAATTCCTCATCAAACAACCGGAAGAAATCCCCTCCGCTCTTAAGCAAGGGTTTGCGTTTGCATCGACAGCTTAACCCGGGGTTTCAAAAGGGATTGAGTCTTCCGTAAATTCTTTTGAGGTATCAGACTGAGTTCATGGAGAATAACACAGAGCAGAGGGGAGAAGGAACGAAGTGTAAGGACCGAAGGTCTGGTCCGGTGTTATGGCAAAAGGTATTGCCGAATTGGGATCCCGAAAGTAGCTAATGTCCAATTGTCCGATGACAGGGCTGGCGTTCTTTTTTTCCTGATGACAAAGTGGCTAAGTCATGGATTTCCATATTGCTATTGATCTGATCTCCACTAAAAGATAGAACCAAAGGATCTGCCTGCGGAACTAAATTAGCCTCTAATGGCTAGTGAGTGGTATAAGCAGTTTCGCCCGGTGCAGCTAACGAACAAAGGTCCTGTTGGCAGAACACAGAGACCCGGTAAAGCCATTGGGAAGAGAGCTCCTGACCACCCGACTCAGCAGAAGAGAAGGGATGGATGACTAGAAGAGAGGACTTTCCTGGCCGGATGTCTCTTTCGGCCTAGGATCTTGTGGCAGATGACCCTATCTTATAAAGGCAAGAAGAAAGCAACTTGGAAACCACCACCAGGTTAACCATCAGTCCTTGAATAAAGTAGCCACCTATTCATATAGAAGCAGGTATTAGCTTGGGCTGCAAGCGATGTACTAGCTTAGAATTCCAATCGACAAATCCAACGGAAGCTGGTCTGGCTGAAGCAGGCCAGTCATTCCCCTACGATCCTGTCTCAGAGGAAAAAATCCCGCGTTCTAACGAGGCTTTGGGACACCTCGCGATAGAGACCATTACAGACCTCTAAACTCGCGAAATAACGCATTTCTTTTCAAATGTCCTCTTTTTTTCCTAGGCCGGTGAGTGGGAGAAAAGCCCAGTGAGAAGGCGGGTTGGAAATGTTAGGGCGGAAAGGAAGGTGACTATTTTGTTCCCGAGATGAAAGAAAGCGAAAGAAGAGGTCTGCCCACGACTCTCAAGCAACTAAGGGAGATGAGGTCATCGAGCTAGTGTCATTGCAGGTCTGGAACTTAGAGTTCTGAGACTCCTCTAGTCGACAGAGATTGGACTAATAGAATAAGAAGATAGTCTTTATTGAATACTTTTTCTCTAGTATTCCAGTTTTCTTTTCTCCAGGGTCCTGGGGTTAGGGTGTGTCTTAATGCAGCATGTTCAGCTTCAGTCTTCACAGTCCTAGGCCCAATAAACTAGAATGGATAGCACAGGTCAGGAAGCGAAAGGATAGGAGAGAGTCCCGGTCTCAACTGACAAGCCGGGGATTCTGGAGTGTGTTCTTTCTTCCTAGAATAGTCTACTTGGGTATATCTGGTCTTGAAGATCGTCTTATTAGAGGAATCAAAAGAAGCCTTAAGTGGGTGGGGTATAGCAATCGAAAGCGCTAACAACGGATAAGCATTCACCAACAAAAGCAGACAGACCGCTTATTGCAAGAACAGGAAAAAGAGCAAGGACATTCACAGCCTATTCTTTGTGCATGGGTGTGGATATCCGTTAGGGATAAGATAGACGATAAGATAATCCCAATGCGTCCTCTTTTCAGGAAGAATTGGTATTGACCAGGAATGATAACAGAATGAGCCTGACGACGTACCTTCAACTCGCACCTCTCGCTTACCAACGCCTCCATTCCTTTACCCGAAGAATTCTTATGCGACACTCTTTCCTCTGCTCTGATCTTGGAAAAAGAAATCCGGCCGGGGAACTTGCTTTCATGAGTTAAAGAGCGGCTACGTCAATGTCCCAGTGCAAGGAAGATCCCTTCTCGGCAGGGTCAAGTTACTTGAATATTTTATTCAAGAAAAGGGGTACTCATAGGAGTCTGAGCTTTAAAGATGCTATTTCGGATTAGATCCTCACGGGAAGCACCTTCGGTAAGCCCCATCAGTCAGACTACTTGCTCAACAGGAATAGTAATTCCGAATTTCGTATCGAGGCTTTTATTCTGGCGTTGGGGAAGTTGAGTTTTTTCCGCTAGCCTATGGAATCATCGGCTAAGATTGATAAATGAGAGAAGTCAAAGAGAAAGCAAGATACCCTTTAGAATATAGTCTTGACGCGGTAGACCTCGACTTGCTCGAACCTAATCTACGAGATATCTCTACTCGGGAGCTAGCAACCACTTTGAAATCAAACTATGAAATCCCGAATATCAATCTTAAAATAAGCATCAAACTCAGTTCAGGCAGGTCCCGCCGTCAATTCAAAAAGTCGTCCATGCCGACCATCCCCAAGCCGAAGGCTAATACCGATGACTGATTCTTCACTGGCTTCCTTAACTGAGTATAGCATGTGTCTATTTATCTATCTCTTGCTCATTCAGTTGATCCTCTCGTGCTCAATCACTTGTTTGATCGATATAACCCTCCTTCCTTACTGTTCCCGTTGGAGAGCAGGAGAAAGTGATCTCTGACTATTGTTTGCCATTCATTTGGAATTTGATGCACAGACATGGGAAAAACATCTTTTTATCCCAACGGCTATGAAGAGGAAGAAGTGACCATCCAAGAAGTCCAAGATGAAGCTACTCCACCTACCACTTCTCATAACTTAATCGTAACAAACGATAAGACGAAGTTCAGGTCATTTAAAGACCATAGAATTTCATTATTAAAGAAAGGGCTACTAAAATATGGGTTGGACGATGTCCATGGCTCGATAGCTGGCTTTAAAAGAAAAGTCAATCATATATGATATTTATTGAGATAATGATCTTTGAATAGAAGAAATCAATCCATACTCATAATCAACTCGAAAGATCTTCCTTCAACCTATTCACTTTCATTCAATGACTCTTTGCCTATTTAGTTGGTACCCGTGACGACTTGTTTGCTTCGTAGCTTCCCTTTCGCTTCGCTCTTATCTTATGTTCGCCGCACTGAGCGATTCGCCTTTAACGTCGACAAGATCGCTTTCTTAATCGACCGGATTTGATGGTTGTTGGTGAGGGTAGGGAGTGAGGAAAGGGGTATTAAGAACGAACGGTGTAGTTTTTACTAGGGGTTGGATCTATCTCCTCCGATGAATCGACTTGAAAGCGAGTTGAAGGTTCTGCAAGACCTCAGTTTAATGACGTAGGGGCTGCTTAAACCAAATCCAATACTCCATTCCCAACTGAACCAATTAATTAGTCTTCAACCTTGACTCATTCTTGCCCAAGGAAGAAAAGAAAGAACCTTTCCCTCAAGCCTTCAAAGATAAAGATCGGATTCGTACCATCCTCTTTGTTCGCCCTGTTCATGGTGAAAAGCAGAGATGGAATCTCGAGTGCTAGAAAGGTCAAGGGATCTGCCTGGATCTGGTTATGGGGATTAGGTTTTCCTTTTCGAGCTATAGAGCGGGTTAAGCGATTGAGTCTTCCTACCTCTGAGCCTACCAGATTGCCATTTTTCCAAGGGTAGCCGTTGAAGGGTGAAAATAAGGTTTCCATCGTTGGACCACAAGATAATGGTCCATGATTTTCCATGGTCCTCCCGAGATCTCACTCTCCAGGCCCTTTCTTTTATCTTACTAGAATAGTCATCCCAATGGAGAACGATCCTCTGGTTCTATCTTTCTTCAAAAAACCGTCTACGAGGATAGAATCCCTTCCAGGTCATTGACCAAGGCACTGCCGGGTGAGGGTTCAATATAGCTCGACCGATAGGGTGAGGAAAAAGCACTTTCGAAAACTTCATTCTTTCCGAAGACTTCAATGAATAGCCATCGCTGTTAAGAACAACCGACGCCCGCTTAGATCTAGATACCTTTTCAGAGTTGTTTCCCCACATAAAGAAATGCAAAGACTATACCGGAACCCACAAAAAGCAACTGGGTGGATGAGGTTGATCTTCCAACCGTGCTACCGAACTGCTACCAATTGCTAGACTCTGCGCTACCGGGCATTGAGCTAGAAAGCATACCATTCCTACTTGAACCTCTCACTATGCTTCACACAGGCTCTGTAATTGATAGCAAGAAGGAGTGTGGGGAAGAGATGGTCTCTGTAAGAGAGAATACAATCACATTCCTTCGTCTTGAAAAGAAGCGTTAAAGAAGGCTGTGAACGCATGCATCGGGATATTTTCTTTTCCGGGAACGAGATCTTCTTTTGGCCAGGATATCGAGGAGGAGTTAAGGCCTTGTAGGCTGACTGGATGAGACCATTAAGACGTAAGGAAAGAATACTCTAGCTAGAACCCTTTCTTCTCTAAGTTGACTTCGTTGGAAGTACAATAGGCAAGGCTACTAAGAACCTGACAAAGGAAGTCCAGTGATACTTATTACAAAAAAAACCAGGTAGTGCGCTATTTATAGCGAAGGAGTTCTCGATCCGCCAGAGAACACTATAAGGTGGGTCTACCTGTCCAAGGGGGGAAAACTCAGATTAGATTAGCTCGAAAAGTAATTAGCTAGATAGGTAAAATAATCAGTCTTATAGAGCGGAAACATTGAATATAAGCGACTCCTACCGTATCTCCAAACAAAAGGAGGATTGTTCTGTACGTGGACGGATGTAGAGGAACTGGGTTAACAAAGGGGGCTAGAACAACAGGGATCTGAGACCTCGTATGAAAGTCGGTTATGTAGGCGGACAACTCTTCCTAATCCTGCCAAAGTCCGGAGACCGGGGGGTTCTTTGTTATGGATGGAATGAAATTCAATATACACAGGAGTCACGGTACTAGAGTAGTCTAAGTATATAGGGATTCCATCATAAATTACATAGTCAGAAGAGAACTATTTACCAGAGTTCGAAATAGCTTAAACGTGGTAAACTCTTTGATGTTGAATAAGCAGAGGGGAACTTATGCATCTTGCGCCCCGTAAAGAAAGGAAATATCCCCCTCTATGAGGCGAGGTAGGTTGGTAGCCTTCACCATACACAGCATTCTTTATGTTTTCAAAGCTCGGTATTTTCCCATTTGAGAAATGCTAAGTAAAGCTGAAAAACGTGATAGACGTGTGTACTCGTGCGATACGGCTTTTCAGCCCGGGGGCAAGCTTCAAAGAGAGTAGGGGTGATAGCGGCTCTTATCTGTGAATGATGCGTGGCGTGCTCTCGCTCTTGTATTGGTAAATCGATCTTTGTTGCCTTCCCTCCCTGTGGTCGATCGGTCTATCTCTCTCTTTCTTGTCGGCTCTATCTCGATCTGGAACCTGATCTGTTTATGCTTCAGCCGCTGTGGTTCCGGGTAAACGGTCAACTGACCGATCGGGGTCTGTATCTCCAACGAATGGTTCTGTTCCTGTATTTCCCACTGCTATCCCAGCTATTTGTGCTTGGACTCGGGAAAGTCAATCCACCGAGTATGGATCCGAATCATAAACTCGCTATGGGATTTCCACTTCAACAGGGCACGGAATCTACTTAAGTTGCACTGCACTTGCTTATGACTCCACCGCTACCGCTCCGTGGGCCTCAGAAATGGCATGAACGGAAGCGAAAGCACTTAGCGGAGAATACTAACGCCTTGTGCTTAGCACCACACAAGTTGTTCACGTTGACGCGGGATATTAAGGAAAAGTCACTTCGCTAACTTACCCCTGTAGTTCACTCTGCTTCCCTAGACAAAGGGAGTAGGTCGAGGTAGAGCAAGCACTAAGTTGAAGTAAGTTCTTTGACTGCGAGTGCGGGTGTGGCCAGTCAGCTCCGATACCATACTTGGAAGACCCCTCACTCTTTCTATATTGCAATAACATGGTTGAGGCCCCTTGGCACCTAAGTCATAATGGGTGAGACCAAGGTCCTTGAAGTCTTCCTATTCGATATCGAGTGAAGTGCTTCTTTTGATATGACAATTGTCGGGTAAGATGCTGACTTTGCTGGGTATGAACTCATCCCTTCCTGCTAAATAACCCTTTTTCTCAAGCTGTCAAACATCCTAAGTGGCGTGAAGTGAAGCCATGGCGGATGAGTTCAATGCACTTATTGCTAATAATACTTGGGAGCTTGTTCCACTCTCAAAACTTGGTCGGTTGTAAATGGATTGATAAGATGAAACAGCCTTCTTCTGGCTCTATTGAGTTAAGGCTCGGTTCAAAGGGGCTTCGATTTTGCTGAAAGAAGGACTTCGTTGACAAAGATATTGGTTACATAAAGCGTACTTGTCCATATTACTGGATCCACTGACGCTTTTCCAAAGCTGCTCCCATTCCTCAAAGCCTGGCAGCAGAGTCAACCGGTCGGTTCATGAGCTGCCAAAAGCGAACTCTACGCTCGGTAGCTACCGGCGCTTCCCAACTCGTTTCAGTCAATAGATGCAGATTTCAATTGAAATGAAATTCACTCCGCCTTTCTAAGAATTCCTTTCCCGATCTCAGTCTCAGGATCAGCTTTCTCCATGAGAGACATATAGGCAGAGCTCGAAAAATACCATGGGACAAGCAAGGAGCAGGCATTTCCCAGTTTTCGAGGATTGTTGGATTTCTTTCTTTTATAGTCTTTCTTACTTCCCCATTCCCGGCTCCAGCAATAGCTGCAGAGGAAATTGATTCACTCCCTCGTACTGTTCGATTGACAGTTCAGCCACCAGAATCGGTATGAAACCTGAAATGAAAAAAGGAGCTCTCTCTTCCGTTTCCCCTTCGCTTTCCTCTGGTGATGAGCTTTCATCTTAGGCTTCCCTAGAGACAGAAGGCTTCCTATAACTCTAGCTCGAACTCCAAGGCTCTTACTCTTTTGAGTTGATTATCCAACAGCGAGCGCGCTTAGAGTTAGAGTACAGCTGCTCCCCCTTTTTGGGGAAGATCAAGTTCCTTTCCAACTATCGACCCCGATCTCTTCTCATTAGATATATTTCCAAACCTAGCCTTCGTCAATCACACTAAAGCAGAGCACCCAACTAAGGAATAGACTGCAAGATCGGAACCGCACTCATGCCTTTTCCGCATCAAGTTGACCGCTCCCCCCGGCCCCTACGTAGTGATTCTATTAATCATGTACGTGGGTAGGACCCTACATCATAAGCCGTAAGGCGATGAAGGAGCTCCGTAATGCAAAGATGAAGTGAAATCATCTCTGCTTGGTATAGCATGGCTTTCCCTTTCCCAGATGTTCGTCTTTCTAAGTCAAGTAATGGTGACCCGCCTTCGAAGGTATTGTAACTAACAGTTTAGTTTCCAAGGAAATGATTAAGGAATTCTCTATAAACGGATGAGGGAAGACTTTTTTTCTGAGGGGGTTCGGTTCGGTCAGTAGTAGAGGGGACGACTTTGCTGGAAGGTCTCTGCTGACTTCCCAATAACTACCACATGCGGATTGTCATCGTCCTCTGCTGGACACACAGAATCAGCAGTAGTCTCTGCTGGGCTCACAACATCTATTTTGAAAGGGCAAATTTTATCAAAGAAGGTCACATCTCTTGACGTGTAAATCTTCTTTCTATCAATATCATACACCCGCTAACCCTTTTGTCCATAAGGGTACCCAACAAATAGACAAGGTCTCCCCCTTTTCTCGAACTTATCCTTCACTTTGCTATTGTCGTGAGCGTAGGCAAGACATCCAAAGACCGTCATCTCACTGTACGTGGGTTTAACTCCCAACAACACTTCATGTGGAGTCTTATTTTGAATCACCTTAGAAAGGCAACCTGTTGATGAGGTAGGCTGCTGTAAGAACACATTCTCCCCATAATGAAATGGGCAACCCAGCATCAAATCGTAATGCACGTGCAGTATCAAGAATGTGCTTGTCTTTCCTCTCCAAGACCCCATTCCGTTGTTGAGTAACGAAGGGGACAAAGCGCTGTTAGTAAGGCGAAGTTAAAGAAGGGCACGAAGTGACTCGACTAAAAGGAGAGGGCATGATAGGGTGAGCCGATAGGCGAATTGTCTTTAGAGCTGAGCCTTTAGGCGAAGGGCACGAAGTGACTCGACCAATAGGGAGAGGGGTTTAGCTGTCGATTCTCTCATCTTGTTGCATCTCATCTGCTAGCACTCTTCTTCAGAAAGAGAATTGCCTCTTTCTTGCTGCTTCGGGTTGTCTATTCCGGTCCTATTCGAGTGTGGAAGAAAGGTGGTGTCTCCCCATAGGCCCGAGAGCTCAAGATTCTTAAAAGGAAGTCAACCGGTTATGCGGGACTAAAGCCCTTACCCTAATGGTTAAGCAATTGGTTATGCAGCAGGAGGAGTACAGGGAGTTGGGTTAAGCATTTTCTACAACCCCGGTAAAATGGGCATCGAGATATGATAGAAATGCCCCTCAGACAGACGCCAAAGTGGTCGGTAATGCTCCTCTTGCTAAAGGAAATGGTAAAGCTATGCCCGCAGCTACTCCGTTAAGAGTCTTTCCTTCTGTCCCTCCCTCTTCTAATAGTTAGGGCGCTGGCTTCTTGAAAAGAGATTCCCAAGATCGATACATAGAATCAATCGAAATATAGAACTCAAACGTAGATTGCTCGCGGCTAAATATGAATTGAGACGAAAGCTTTAGAAAGCCTTTTGTAAAGATCCCCATTTTCCTAGTGATATGCGGGACAAACATCGTTATAAGTTGTCCAAGTTGCCAAGAAACCTTTGCACGAGTAAGAAACCGATGTATTTTCACGGGTCGCCCTCATGGAGTAGATGAGTTCTTTCGAATTTCTCGTATCGTTTTTCGTGGATTAGCATCTCGAGGTCCTTTGATGGGCATAAAGAAATCGTCTTGGTAGCAACCACCAAACCAATAGAACAAGGCTTAGCTCTGCAGCTGGTCCATAAGCAAGGTATGTAGGTCCATTACCGGCCGGCTCCGGACCGAAAAGACCTTAAGGAGTAATCCTTTATCTCAGATCGAATATGCTAACGGGGCTGGGGGGCCTCTCTACCGCCTCCTGTAAAGTATGCTCCCCAGACATAGACTACGTACAGGATAGTACTCTTGGAAAGATAGAATATCACCGCGTGAACATAAGATTAAGTTACGAATGTAACTCCCGAGGGATCGACCACTATTCTAAATAGAGTAAAAGTAAGGCGGAGAACTCTTGTTCATTGGAGCGTCGGAGTGCAGAGGTTGTTCTCATCATTGAAGTCAGAGTGTGGGACTGAGCCCTTCTATTCTATGTATGGGTGTGGCTAATTCGGCCATTTAACAAAGAAAGACGGACTCTCTTGCTTGAACTGATAGCTATTGCGAATCAAGCTTGAGAAAAGATAGGCTTTTGCCTTGTTCACTCAGAGTTCTTTCTGAAACAACAGAATAGAATGCCCCTACTAAAGCACCAACTGCAGTTATTCCCCCAAGAGCGGAAATAGCATCGGTTATTTCTTCAATACAGAATCTCTCGGTCACTGACCTACCTGGGGATAAGAAAGAATGGAAAGAAGCAAAAACCGCACCAATCATAGCTTCTTCTGTATCAGAAAGAAGGTCAACCTTCACCAAACCTAATGAAACTGATTCAGAAACAGCAAGAACAGCGGATGAAAGAAGAGAAAAGGCGGCTGGTAATGCTGATCCTCCAACTGCGCTTACGCCGACAACAGATTCCATATCTGCTCCTATTCATATTCTATAAAAGAGAATATCTGAGCCGAAGGGCATAATCTATCTTTCTTTAGCATCCCGCTCTTCCCGATCTGAGATAGCCACGACCTCCCTTAACACAGGCTACGCTCCTCGAAGCAGAGCGAATTCGATCTTCCTCTTTCAACAGTGTGTTTGAATAGCAAACAAAAGTACCACGACCGAAAGTCAACAACAATTCCATTCGGTTAACAAAATAGAATGAACTACATCCAAAAACGGCATACCTTTCTTCTCGTAACTACGATCTGTCTTTGATGTTGATATGATCTTTCTATCAAGAGAAGATCAGGAATTGCTTCTAGGCTTTTTTTTAGCTCTCACTCATCCCGGGCGATTCTTCTTGGCTTGGCCACTAAGGAGTCATTTTGGCTTTTGACCAAGAGAACGAGCTAGACAGAAAAGGTACCACCGAAAGAAGGTCGACCTCACCCTCGGTAAACCGAAGCAGAGAAAGAGGAAGAACCAAAGAAAGGCCATTCCATTAGGAATGTTCTCACCTGTGCGTACTATCTTGAAGAAGGAATATAAAAAAGAGCCTTCTTCTTTTTCGCATCTCCCAAATTCGAAGACTTTGCTTCTTTTTTTTTTAATCGAAGTTCGAAATGAAATAAGGGCTAATGAGAAATAAGGAATCGTAATATAGAATAGAGTTCAGGTTCGAATTCCATAGATAATATGGACGGTATTGCCTAGAATGATAGACAAATGAAAAACTCTCTCCCCCTTCACTAAAGTTGTAGCTTTCTTCACTTCATAAGTAAGAAAGGTTCTTAGCTTACCGGGGACCGGTCTTCATTAGAAATCTCTGGCGGGAGCTCTCTCGTTTACATTTACTATGGATACAATTTACCATGAGTAATGCTTTCCACCCTCAGACTGATGACCAGACCGAGGCTGTTAACCGGTGCTTAGAGAACTACCTGGGATGCTTTACAAGCGGTAGACCAAGGGAATGGATACGTTGCTTACTATAGGAAGAATAGTGGTACAATACCACACTTATCATTCGGCAACCAAACAAAGACCTTTGAAGTGGTATATGGGCGCCCATGACCCCTAATTACGTCCTCTACTCATGAGTCCAACAAAAAGGTGATTCCCCGGTGACCAGATAAATTTATCCCCCTTTCTTCATCATTCCCCCCGCCTTGCTTTGAATAGAAGAACCGACTACTCCTCCAAGCTGCATCTTTAAACGGCAGATGCGGATCCTCTTCCAAAGCCCAAACATTCGGAACTCTCCCCCTTGTCACTTCCTCCGCTCGACAAGGAAAATCATAAGAAGGATATTAAATTACGACGGTGGGATAGCTTTCATCCGAGCTACTTTCTTTAATCGATTATTCAATTTCTAGTCTAGCAAGATCAGATGAAGAGCTTATTCTCATCCTCGGTGACCTACCCGGCAGCTTTGGAAAGCGTTTTAGGGTCCATCAACCTCTTTCCAGTCGAAGCTCAGTAAGTTGTCACAGGATTTAAGACTATGGAGCAGTTGGGAGGTGCGGAAAAAGCGAACTCGCTCAGGACAGTGCAATCGCCAAATCCAAGAGAGGTATTCAACGTCATGGGAAATCTAAAGCTTTATACGCAGATGAGACCGAGAGAAGCTTCCTTTTGGAGAGTAACCCCACGCACGAACGAGTTGGAATCCATCGCTGGAACCATTTCTGGTAGTTGAACCGCCCTAATTTCCTCCAAACTATCATGAGAAAGAAAGCCAGAGATATTTTGTAAATCCCAAGAACCATCATCCCCAATAACATCCTTAACCAACAGAGAGTCGACATCAGGAGGCATAACCCCATTGAGAGAGGACACCAACGGACCCAAGCCAACCCAACACATAGTGGGTATTAAATCGAAATATCATATACAATACCTGAAGACTCAGGAAGCCCCTGAACTGCTTTTAATCGTTGTTTTCAAGGAACCTTACTCCATCTTGCCAACGATCGGCAGAAGCGTATAACAATTCTAAGGCTCTGCGAGACCTGTAAGTGTTAAGTCTGATGCTCCTTCTGAACCTTTAGGCGAAGTGTCCATCCCGGAGGCAATAACATACTCTTCCTTGTCACTAAAAGACCATGAGTAACGGCTGGGCTACAGTAAAGGGTGGGATGACTAGTGCTGGTTACTTCTGAAAATCAAAGATAGGTCTTTGAAAGGGAGTTGGATTTGGATGAGGATAGGGGTTGTTTGTTGCCCGAAGAGGATGGGGGGTTGAGTTTGAGACGTATGGAACTTCATAACCAGGCGTTATTGCGGAAAACGGCATGGAGATTCATCAATGAAATATCGTAGTATAGTTACAGACAACAAAGTAGCTGTAACGTGAACTGTGCTGAATGAAAAAAACCGGTGTCTGACTCCCATGTAGTTCGTTGGAAAAACCAACGATATTTTTATTAGTCTTATAAGGATGCTTTTCTAGTTAGACTTCTATCAATACAATGAAAGAACCATCCCAAACCTATGTCCTGTCAGATAGAAAGAAAATCCCAAAGAGCCCTTCTTTAACACTTTAGGGGATGGGNAAACGAGCAGTTTATTCTTTAGTTTCTACCATTTATATTTTTTTGTCTATTTCGAGGCATTGTATCGTGAGGAAACTGCCTTCCCCAATCCAACCTTTTTTTATTGTGGGAACCTACCTACTCTTCCTTTTTATCATTTCCTATTTTTCTCGTTCTGTCTTTTTACTGTTTATGGAGGATTTAGATAGGGCGGTTGCCCAGTTCTGTCCGACGTATAGTGGGTTAGGAGGGATGAATGGGGGTTTTAATCCTCCACCACCTGATGCCCCTAATACCCTGTTATCTGTGGCTTCGCCCGAAGCGGGACAGCCTACTCCAGCTGCTGAAGCGGGGCCGTCCCATCAAAATCCTATTTTTTAAAATAGGAGCTTGGAGTCGTCGCTACGCAATCGCATTGTGAGACTCGAGCAGCAAAACTCACCTTTTCTGCTGGATGACGAAAAGGGCCAACATTGGTATGAAGTGCGAAACAGACTAGAAAATGCTTCCTCTCAAAGAGATTACAACAGATTACTAGTGTTCGAAAACCGGGATCTTCAGATCCGTGAAAACAAACAGAAAACTTATATTCTATTTGAGGAAGTGCTCTCTCAAAACCCTTCTTTAAAGGAGGAAGCTTCCTACGCACCCAGCCAAACGTTTAGTGACTTCTTGGAACGGGAGCGGAACGCCCTGGACGAGAAAGACCCCAACTGGTGGCCATCCCAAAGGGATTCCAAAGAAATAGAATTTATAATATCAATAGCGGAAGATCTCAAAGCTCGAGGAGCTAAGTCTGGTTTTCTTAGGAAGTTACTGGGGCATTAAGGATTGAACTACCTACTCATTATTCGGAGGTGAATCATAGAACACTAAAAGCTGTGGTATCTTATGGACCTAACATAGGTCACATCCCTCACGACATAAGATTGAAAGATCCAAACCTTCCTCTTCGGAGCGGAAACGGGCGTGGCCAAAACATATAAAGATCGGCATAGTCGCTCATAGGGACATATCCATTTTTCAAAAATAAGAGAAAATAATCTGTTCATTTCTCAAGGGTCAAGTGCTTCTGCCCCTTTTTAGGGCTCCTGCTGCTGACCGGTTCTTTTGTCATTTTTGAATCGGAACAGATCCAACCCAACCAGGTATATTATTAGCCTATGCTCGCCTCTCGGGAAATGTAGTCAGCCTGTTCTTAGCAGGCAGTGAACGCTTGCCGGAAGCGACAAAAGGTGTTCATTCAATTAATGGGGAATGCGCGTAGCATCTCCTTGTTCTTTTGAAAGAGTCATCGGCTATATCATTTGTTAAGCTGATGCCAAGCATGCGAGCGAAGCGCTTATCCTTAATGACGATATATACGATGGGTTGGCACTATCGCAAATCAAGAAAGAGTCTTCAATCAATAGAGGTAGTCATATTCCAGTGCCGACTGCATGTACGACTAAAATGAAAGCTGCGATTGCAACTCTTGTAGAAAAGAGGAAGCGGGGAAGGGTCCACGACCACGATTCACCTCAAGAAGAAATGCATTCATCATACGATTAGCTGTTACGGGCTTTCTTTACCTAAAATGAGACTTTAGCTACATATGGGGTTGTTGCCGGGCCAGCCTCTTATTACTTTCTCCTTATTTGGCCACTCCAGGAACAACTCCTCATGGCCATTATGGTCCCAATTACCGATGATCTCGGCAGCGCGGTTTTCTACGCTATGAAGACCATTGAACTAGGAGATGCCCGAAATACGAGACGATGGGTAATACAAGGTCCACCCGCTGAAGCCATCATGTCGTGGAAAAGGGGCTTTTGGTGAGGTTATCAGGAGTAAAAACCTGTAGTGATGACCATGCTTAACAAGCTCCTTTGAGACTCAAGTACGAAGAGTCGATAGTGCAATTCACCTTGGATTGAATGACTATGGGTATGGGATACGCTCATGACACTCCCATTTCCAGTAGGCATTAGGCATTGGTTTTAAGGATTTGAAGATCTTTAATACTGCACTGTTGGAAAAGCAAGCATGGAGATTGTACACAAAGACAGAAGCATACTGGGCTCAAATCATGAAGGCACTTTATTTCCCCAAAAGCTGTTTGCTGGAAGCGAAAAAAGGTGCTCGCACATCTTGGATTTGGCCAAGTATACTTTCAGGAAGAGATGGGATCAAAAATAACATACAATGGATAGTTATGAATGGTGAGGATCTTAATTTCTGCAAGGACAATTGGGTGCCTGTAGAAGGGAGACTTTGTGGAGCTGATCAAGATCATGTACAGCAGGTTTTCCCAGAAAAAGTAGAAGATATACTCTAGATTTGGAGCAAGGAAGATGGAAGTCGGAAGAGCTTAAGGATTGTCTTTCTAATCGAGTTCTCAGCAAGATCACAAAAATACCGGTATGCAGAGCTGAAGGGAAGGACAAAGTTGTTTATTTCTCCAAATGTAGCTCCTCCGTTGGCTTCGAGGTTGAGCCTTGTGTGTGGTATCCCATTGACTCGGGATTTGGGGCGTTACTTAGGAGTTCCTGTTTTACATGGAAGGGCTTCCAAAGAGGCTTATATGCATGTGGTAGAAAAGGTTCGATGTAGGCTTGCAGGTTGGAAGAGGAATGTTCTTTCTCGGGCTGGGAGACGGACCTTAGCTCAATCGGTGTTGAATGCTATACCTGTTTATTCAATGCAAACAACATTACTACCGATGAGCGTTTGTAATCGACTTGATAAAATCACGAGAAATTTTATTTGGGGTGGTGATGAAAACTGTTTTCATGGGCATCTAGTTAATTGGAGGCAGGTTAGTCTGCCGAAAGCGAAGGGAGGTCTTGGTGTGCGTGCCATTAGAGAGTCTAACTTGGCTCTTCTGTCTAAAATTGGATGGCAAGTTGAAACTGGTAGAAAGTCTTTAGCTTGCAATTTGTTGAGAACCAAGTATTTGCAGGATGCTAGTTTTGAGCATGTTGAGCCTAAGCCGAATTCTTCCAGTCTTTGGAGAGGGGTATTGAAGTGTCGAGAAGTTATTAAGCTTGGGCGGAGGTGGCTGATTGGCGACGGAATTTGTGTCAACTTTTGGCTTGATGTATGGGTGGGTAATGAGCCTTTGTTACAGTCTGCGCAAGTAGATGGAATTGATACTTCGGTGCCTGTGGCAGACTTCATTAATCCTGACGGAGAATGGCGATTGCAAGAACTCCAGCATGTGCTTCCTTGGCCTAAAGTTAAACAGATTTGTGCAGTTCCTATCTCCAAGTTGGGGAATAGACGAGATTCTAAGTTTTGGGCAGGTGAAAGTTCGGGCATTTTTTCAGCCAAGTCGGCTTATAAGCTGCTAGTAGAGGGAAGAGCTTTAAGTTTGGTTGGAACAAATTTGTCTTGGCTTTGGAAAGTGCCTTCAATTGAGCGGGTACGTATCTTTCTTTGGTTGTTATTTTTTGATAAACTAAATACCAATGTGATGCGAGTTAAAAAGAATTTTGGAGATAATGCTTTATGTCCTCGATGCTTGTCTATGGATGAAACTTCAATTCATTTGTTTCGAGATTGTGTGTTCGCAAGGGATGTTTGGAACTGTTGGGGTGGTGTTGGCCTGGACATCTCTAATTTCTTTTCTCTCAATCTCCGGGATTGGCTGATGGAGAATTTAAGGTGCTCAACAGAGATTTGTGATTTGGTTACTTGGTCTGCTCAATTTTCTATGACTTTGTGGCTTATTTGGAAGAGTCGGAATGACTTGATTTTTCAACAGCAGGTAGATCAGCCTTCGAGGGTGTGGTTCATGGCAAGGAAACTTGCTCGGGAAATAGGCTTGATCTTGAGTCCTAAGTCAGCTGGTGTTCCACGGAGTAAACTTGTCAAGTGGGTTCCCCCGATGGCTGGCATGTATTTACTCAATACTGATGGAGCTTTCAAAGCATCCTCTGTTTCGGCTTCGGCAGGAGGATTAATCCGAGGTCCTGGTGGAGAATGGTTGGCAGGTTTTCTAGTTAATATTGGGACTACGGATAGTCTAGTAGCCGAGTTATGGGGACTCCGTGAGGGTCTCTTGCTTGCAAAGCAGCGTAGACTGTGGCCTTTGGTGGTCGAATTGGATGCTTCAATGGTTGTTCATATGGTGAAGAATGGGGTGCCTGACTCTCATCCTTGTTCAGTGCTTGTTGCAGATGTAATGGCGTTGATTGCGGAGGGTTGGACTAGTGAAGTTCGTCATATATTTAGAGAAGGGAATAAATGTGCTGACTACTTGGCAAATTTGGCTCAAACGACTGCGTTGGGCACTACCCTTTTGGATGAGCCACCAACAGGATTGGTTCCGTTGCTTGACCAAGATATCTCGGGTCCTCCGAGTGTGAGAATATAGACTCTGCCTATCTGTCTTTTGTACCGAAAAAAAAACACCCAACAGAACACTAATCATCATCTTTATTTCCAGCTCGAGAATAATATGCCCTTTTGGAATAGCAATCTTCCCTAATCTCAGAAGAAGATAATCTCCACTCCGAAGCATAACCAAGAACTAGGCTCGCAATACCCCCGCTTAATGTCGTAGGGGTAGATTCTATCTCCGCCTTTGAGACTATGAGAAAGCTGCTTTGGAAAGCAGAGGGGAAAGGTTTGATAGAGGGGAAGCTCAACATGTTAACTTGGAGATTTTGTACACCTCAACTCAAGTTATACATGCCATTGTCAGGGTGCCTGGTGAAACGGAATGGCTTATTGAAAGCGTCCTCTTAAGAGCTTCAGCCGCCCTCCTACCAAGCCCTTTTCTCGAGCTGCACCATTAGTACCAACTCCCAAAGAATCATCCATTGAACGACATTATCCATTCATACGTAATACCTGGTGTAGGCCTAGTAGGACGGTGTTAAGTTTACCAAAAAAAAGTCAAAGCCCGCTTTTGATAGCAAAGATCATGTCATCCGCATAGAGGACGAAGGTAAAAGCGAAGCGTAGCGAATAAGTCGCTGAGGGAATTTGTGCATAGCGACGAAGAAGATATAATTGTAGTACGGTAAGGCGAACTAGACGGAATAGGCCCTTAGACCATCACTATGCAACTCCAGATGAATTAGCAGCCGTTTCGGGGCTAAGCCCTGGAGTTCCTTCTTCGCTACCTTATGGGGAGAAAATGCTCTTCTCGTCGCTTCAACTCCTCTTCTCAGCCTCTTCTTTCCTACTTTCTTTCTTAGGCAACTCCTTCCTTCTGTGCAAGTGAAAGGCGTGTTGTGCCGTGTTGCAATGATGCGTTGCGAAGAAGAAGAATTCATCTGCTATCGCTAGTGCCTGATGTTGCTTTTCATGAAATAAACGACATTTTGTTCTTTTCTTTTGGGCTTAGGGAAGTAGTCGATTAGGATACAAGTCCTAGCCCATTCTTTAACTTCGCCTTAGTAACAGCGCTTTCTCCCCTTGCAGCCTGCATTCGTGCGGTGGGAATGGAATACAGACCATCAACTGATCCAAGTTAATCGGAAACTAATGGAGATCTTGAAAACCCTTCCTCGGCTTTCTAAAGAAGGCCTTTCGCTTAGTAATTCTACTATTGCTAACAAGCCATTCTGAAAACCTATCATCAAAGGACTCATCCATAATAAGCGGGCATAACAACTTCCTTATTGGGATGGTCTAACTTCCTATTTAGTTCGACTTATCAGATGTCTCAGCTACGCGCATAGCTACTTTTCTCCTAACTGTTCGCTTTTCCAGCTTCAGTTAAAGCAAGTGGGATAGGCAAAAGAGATTGCTTTGAAGGAGAGCATTACCTATAAAAAGGCCTAGCAACTATCAAGTAAAAGGCGGTGGGTTTTATACAACAATGGAATATAAAGAGTTGATAACTTGGAATGAGATTTAGGAGAGGAATTTACTTTTATGCCAAAAATACGGGGTTATCTCAAAGTTCACGACTCTAGCTTGGGTCCATGGATGATCGCCCAACGGCGAGGGAGAAAGCCAAACAAGGCAACTGCTACAAATGGCAAGAGTGATACGGGGAAGGATTCTAGGCAAGATTTTCGTATATAATATTTGCGTAAGTAGTGAATGAAAGTTCATTTGATTCTCTTTTTAAAAAGATATCGGATTTCGTCGTCAAGGCGTAGGGCTTTTTATCGAACGAAAATGAATCCTTAAGTTGGATTTCTCATCTCATCGACAAAATGCATTTAAAGCCCTATTTTATATGTCCGCTCTCGGCATTACCATCCTTCCTGTAAGGTTTCTCGAGAACAACGACTAATTCGCCTTTTCTGCTCTTTCTTTCCTTGGTCTTATATCTTTGGGACCATATTCCATTCCATGTGTAGATCTTATGCCAAGATTCAACAATCCTATCTGAAGTTTAAAGTGTGGTTTCACTATGATGCAAGTGGTCCGTCAGGAGCCGGTCTGAATTCAATCTTCTCACACCTAGCTTTGTATTATTGTATTGTAATAGTTCATGCGTCTCTCGGAAAATGAGCCAAACCAAAGGGCTTGTTGTGGCGAGACCCTCTTTACGCCAGTTCCATTGGTCATAGGAAGAGGCAGGTAGAGAAGAAGCGAGGCAGGATGCTTAGAAAGCACTTGTTGAAAGATAGAATAAGCCCCATGCTTGTGTTCAAAGTCGAGAACGCCCTTTTCTTTTATGATCGAGATTGGCCAGCTTAGCTGTATAATATAATTAAGATGATTTATCAAAGTCTGCGGCTGCATTTCTAATCTTTTGAAGAGGTAGAAGTACCACTTGGCGAAGGGTATTAAGTCATGCCGAAAAGAGAGGTCAGTCTTTGGGTCAAAGAGAAATTCTTATGTTAGAATTGAATAGTTTGTTAATGACTCAAGATTTCAAGGACTTTCAAGAAAGCCTATTGCTCCCAAGGTAGTCGAGCTTGCCCCACCACTGGTGACTACGGCTAATGCAGTATCACTTCCACAAGCAAATCCTCCTTCATAGATGGCCATAGATTCGGTAGGGGATGAAAAGGATAGATACAATACGTTGAAGTAATCTGTCTTCCATCACCGAAGCTATCAATAGAACCTTCAACATTAGCTTGAGCAGGACTAGAACCAGTTGTGAAGCTCCATATTCCTTTTGATGATTAGCATGAGGAAGATGTACTCGATGAGCCCGAGATGTCTCTTTGGCTTGTTTGCTTGCTAGCTACCTACCATGATAGCAGGAACTATAAAGACGAGGTCTTAGTAAGGCGGCTAGGGGACAGAGTTGAACAACCTTCCATACATACGCTCAAGTGCCATGGCCAATTCCTATAAGACATGAAGGAAGGGATTAGGAAGGGGCAGAAGCTGGCTTTAGCGCATTTGCTTAACCGGTTATGGAATTGTGAATCAAGACTTGTACTCCCAATCTCATAATCTGCATTTCATACTCGACTCGAACCCTACTAACCAAATTGTAGGAAGCAGGCGCATACGCATCACCTGGCTCTTTTGAAGCCTTTCCCTGTCCCTTTTCTTCCCCCATAGCTTAAATCTTATGAGCAAAAGCGCTTGAACAGAGCTAATTCTAGAGAACGCGGTAAGGAATCTTTTTTAAAGAATAAGAAAGACTAGAATCTGCCCCTCGCCTTACTATTGCACCGAACTTCCTCAAAGCCAATCGGCAACTACTCAGCTCAGTCGGTTTAGTAGGCATTTAGTAGCAGGAGCTTCCTCTAGACGTAGTTTTCGGAATATTCGCAATTTGATGAGAAGAGAATGGGTATGTATTGTGCAACACACCTTGCGAGAGGGAAACTTTTCAGCGGATTATCTGGCAAAGAAAGCTTGTGAACTGGAGTTAGATGAGGAGATACTTCAGATGCCACCAGATGGGATGAGGGAAATCTTGTTTGCAGATAGCAGAGGTCTTTGTCAGAGCCTCGGGGCTTTAGTTTAGGAAAACTATGGTCTTCTTTCTCTTGTAAACCAAAAACAAAAGAAATTTGCGCAGGAAGCTTTCACTTCTGGTTGTGTTAGTACAGAAGTTTTGAAAGCTCACATGGGTCCTCATTCCCAAAGGAGATAATCCTGAGTTGATCTATCTCTCAATTCAGGCCAGTAACATTGTTGAAAAAACACCCTACTATTAAATTATTTCGAAGATCCTAGTGAATCAATTGCGTCCAATTCTTCAGAGAATTATTGGTCCTTATCCGAATAGTTTTTGGCTGGCCTGAGTACTTCTGATAATATCTTGATTACGCAGGAGATAGTTCACACCATGATGAATCTCAAAGGGCGTCAAGGAGGTATGATTTTGAAGTTAGATATACATAAAGCCTATGATACTGTGAGTTGGGAATTCCTAAGGGGGGTGCTACTTGATTATGACATACCAAAATAGTTAACCTGTTCTCCGATGTTCGGCATCTAGTTTATTCATTGATTCACTTCCTAAGAAGGCATTCTAGCCATTCTTGCAGCAAGAGCGCATTCCGCCTCTTTTCTTAGTTCAGATGGTGATAAGCGGCATATTGATTCCATACATACCGTACCGAAGACTAATCCCCTGGCGAAATAGGGGACACCTGCCCGAATAACAAATAGGCCGAAAAACCTATAACGAGCCCTTTTTCCGTGTTCTCGCTAACCGAAGATGAATGGAGGATGCGACTCCGGAGCACGAGAAGGTGTGGTTGTTTAAGCATCCAGAAGTTGAACTTGCTGTTCCAGAGGTGCTTGTACCCGATCTTGACGGCACTGGTAGTGAGATGGACATCCTTTTCTCTCTTGTACATGGCTTGTGGCATTGTAGTCTTTTCCCCAGTAAAATAATCCGTCAATAGAGCCGAAACTCGACCTATGAGTGTCAAGGGAGGATTCCCCACTTAGGGCAACCAAGCACGCCCAGCCCACCTTTTAGTTCTTCTAAACGGGGGATGGAACGAAGAAGAGAAATCGACCAAAGAAGGAAAGACAAACCCACTATGCCTGCTATAGATCAAGTCACGTACCCGCAGCAGGGAACCAAGCCAAAACAAGGGAAAGGGCTAAGCACCTAACCTTATTACCGATCAAGCGAATGGGAGAAAGTCGACCTGAAGTGCTATGCACCCATATCTCGGCTAATCAGTGATGCATTCCCGGAGCCAGTAAGAACAACCGGGGAAGAGCGGAAACTTAGATCAACGGTTGTTTTATGAGGTCTGCTTTCTTCCCTTCACTTGGATGAAGCAAATCCATGCCCAAATGCTCCGTACGGGCCTTTTCTTTGACCCTTACTCGGCTAGCAATTATAGAATCAATCAAAACTCATGGATAATTAATTCCTATCATGTAGTAGCAGTTGGTGCTTTCATTTCACTAGGCATAGGATCCGAAGATCGATCGATCAAACTGTAGCTGATGAAGCGAACTCTGATGATTCCTCCGATGATACCGCTTCACCGCCACAACCAAAGATGGGTGCTAACGGGGTCTTTTTTCGTAGATAGCTAAGAACGTTGAATAGTCGCCGATAGAACATGCTCAGGTAGTGGTTTCCTAAGGCAGTCCGCCTCTACATTGTTGAATGTTTCCGCTTTACCGACAGGCTTTGTGTCCATCCCGTAAGTCGCTGAGACTTCTAGTGGCAAGAGGACGTTTACGCTGAGCCATAGGAATCTCGGTAGTTAGTTTGGTGAAATCCGAATTAGAATTGGCTTTATAAAGGCCTAGTTAAATAAGGGACTACAGGATACAAGTCCCTGCAACTTCACTGAGCCAGGAATTTGTCAAGCTTAACAAGGAATTCCATGAGTACTGAAAATCCTGCCGACAACTAAGTAGGCTTAAGGTAGTCCTCGACAACCCCTGTTTTATTAGCGCTTAAGCCTCTTCACCTAGAGCCTCTGGGGAAAGATATTCCCCGCATATCAGCATCCAGCATAGCTGAAACAAAGTCTGGTGGTTCTTGGAGATACTCCAGTTCAAGCTAAAGATCGCACCCCGATTTAGCAAGAAGATCAGCACAGGGATTCCCTTCTCTTAAGACATGTTGTAAGCTGCAGCACCAATCCCTAGTGAGAAGATTCCTTATGTCAGATAAAAGCCCTCCAAGAGGATGAAGATTAGCATCAACTTCACATATAACCTTTCTAAAACCAGCTTGCCAAGCCAAGTCCATCCTAACAGCCTGCAATTCCGCTGCAACGTTTGAACAACTCCCCAGATAAGCCCTGAATCCAAGGGTGTCATCGTCATCTTGCAGTACCTAAAGACGAGGGTGTGCGTAGTATCGAGCCTCAGCCAATGCTCTTATCACCGAGTGGTCTCGGTAATTATCCGGTGTGTGCATCACTAATTCCGCTAACTTCGAGCCAACAACATATTCTTGAACTCCCTTAAGTTTATCATACCACTTGTGTGCTTCTTTGGCATTGCCATAGAATGAAAAACCCGCAAACTGAAAGAAGGAAACATAGTAGGTATAGGCCATACAACTAACTCCTAAAGAATCAGCTAACAGTACAGATGAGAGGTAAAGGGGGGCACTTCAAAGACATGAAGGCTTAACTCTAACTTGTCAAAATAGTGTAAGGCGATTTTGACTAACGTGCACCGGTTTCATACCAAACCCTAACCCTAGCCTCCTATGGAGGTAGAAAGAACGGCGGAGCCGCCGCCACCAGGACATGCTCCTCCCCGAGCCTAAAATCTTTGTAAAAGAAAGTAGAGGCTGATTCAACTCAAGCAAGAACAGCTTGAATAAGAAAAATTTATTCAATAGATGAAGTTAGGACTCTTCCTACTGTCAAACTACTACAGGAAAGACTCCCTAATAGAAATCTTGAGGAAGCTGCTACCCTACTAATTCCGAATTCCGTCTATTATTAGATTAGGTATGACCTTTGAAAGACAACCCAATAGGCTTTATGGGACCCCTTAGGAGTCACAATGTCAATTGCCTCAACAATGCATTTTCCGAAGCAGGAAAACAATCAGGTAATCAAGAAAGGCAGAAAGGGTAGAGCGTTAATTACCCGCAGCTCAAATAGCCAATCAGAGCTTAACGTCCATTCCTTTCGCTTAGCAGAACCTCTCGCAACAACAAGAGGTGGCTTTCCAGGCGTGCGTATTCTGATTAAATGCTTCTTATTCTATCTAATAATTGGGCTATGAGAATTACGCTTAGGCACCTACCTTCCATCCATCCCTACCTGTTCATTCACTTGTGCAACGAATAGCCCGGTTCTTGAAAGAGCTTGCTTGAGTAACGAGTCCCCAGAAAAACCAATAAATGGAGGATTGCTTTTGAGCTGGAAATTCAGTATGATGAGAAGTTTGAGTCACTAGCTACAAAGCTCGTGGAAGGTTTAGCGCTCTTAGTAGAAGATGCTTCATCGCCTTTTCCTCTTGGTTATGTAATGTGGAAGTGCTATAATGGATTCTGGTTAAGAACCTAACCCTATCAGAAATCTCTAATCACCTTGAGCAGGAATATCACCTAGCTATTTTGCTAGCCCTGGAGTAAGAACCGAAGGCCTTCTTTCAGGAATCTCTGTTGAGTCTCGATTCTTTACTTCGGAGCCTCGTCAATAGACAATGATCTTTCAACAAAGTTTATTAATTAAGCTCTTTCTAGTGAGTCATCTCTTTTATCTGGAATGCCCGGGTTGCTTGGGATCTACTAACTACCAACCCTCAGTACTGTATAACGAGCTGAGAAGTGAACGATTGGACTGGGAATTCGATTTCAATGATAATCATCAACAGACTTTACGTTCGAAGTGGGGGCACGACCATTGCTTACTTCTTTGCTGGAAGACTTGGATATTCTTCTCATTGAAATCCTAGGACTCTGCCCAACTAGTTTCAGAAGCTAATTTACCTCTATACCTCTCGTATTCGGGCCGAAGAAAGGCAACTTCGTCTATCGCCCTTTTCAAATTCTATTTTATTAAAATTTCTTCAAAAAAAGAAAAATATTCCCCATGGGATTGATGCCACAGTGATTTAGCCAGCTGCACATTTATCTATAGAGGGGGAGTCTGAATACTCATACTCATGCGAATCAGAATCTTCATTTACTGTTCGAGCGAAGAACCTACCTTGCTGTCGTATCGAAGCGATTGGGTGACATAGCCATCGAAGCAATGGTTGGATCGCACAGGTTTAGTTAACCGTTCGTGGGCAAAGTATTCAGAATAGCTCACCCTCTCAAATTAGTCAACAGCAAAATGGAAACAGTGATGGTAAATACAGATGGAGCAGCTCGTGGGAATCCTGGTGTGGAAGGTGCAGGAGAGGGTAATCTAGATTTTTGGCAAGATAGATGGCTGGATTCACCACCAGATTTTCTTACCAGGCATCGGGACAATGTGATAATTGAGCATCATAAGGTTTCGGATTTTATTGATTTTGACGAAGGGAGTTGGCGAATTGATTAATTGATTTTAGTAGTAGTAGAGGAAGATGTTCAGCAAGCAGATAATGTGTATACCTATTCCACGGTTTCCACAGCCTGATAAGTTAATTTGGAATTCATCCTCGACAGGGATTTTATCAGCTTATTTTGTGGCTAAGCCTTTGATTGGTCTTGCCGTTCTTTCAATCGACCTTTTACGCCAATTTTTTTGGAGTTCGAACGTGCTCCCTAAGGTTCGATATTTTATGTGGCGTGTATTTTGGAATTTGCTACCTTTGAAATTCAATTTGAAGATGTAAAAGCTCTCTTCCTATTTTTGCACTGCTTCCGGTTGATGAGCAATGCGAGATGTGTGGTGACCAGGAATCCGCTTCTAGAAGAGCTTTCTGTTCAATAGGGAATGGGGGCACCCCCGGTCTGTTCTAAGCTACGCTACATACGGTATTCAGCTTGTTAGCAAGAAAATGCCTTTAATGGAATCTGCTTTCGTCGGGTATTGGAATAGGACTGGGAACTGGGATTAGCGAGGTCAGAGCTAAGAGCCCAAGAGCGATAAGACCCCTTTTTTAATGTAATGGTTTTTTCTGCAATTGATCCTCTTGAATTAACTTCAATTGGAAATGTCGTCTATAATGGTGTCTTCAAGCCTTTTCCTCTTTCCTGGACTTCCGAATATTCATCTGGTTGAGGGGGAGGTTAGCTGTCTCCCCCGAGCGATAAGGAAGGGGTCATTCAAAGTGGATCACTTGGGGTTGTACAAAGGATCTGATCTATTCTTTCTAGTACTTTATTATAGGTTGGCATAAGTCGAGCGGTTTCAAGACTTTATTTTGTTGTCTGACTCTGTGTAAGACCCGGCCCGGAAGAAAGAACACGCACGAGAAGAACTCGAGGCTTTTAGTGAAGGTGAGCCGATAAAGTTGGATGTAACAGAACTGGTAGGGATTAAATACTAGTAATCAAAATCCAATACTGAAATTGGAACTACCTACAAGCAATCATTTCACTGGGAAAGCTAAGATAAGTCGCCTTAATGACCACGGATAGCATGAAATAACAAAAAGTAGATCCCCTAAAAGGCAGGCCGCTTTTCAATCCCGCTTTTTCGACCTTTATTAGCGGAAATGGACCAGACACCTTCTCATCAGCCTCTGAGACTTACGGCTCAGCGCTTTCATCCCCTACGGAAACCCCCTGAGCAAAAGACAGAAAGAGAATTGCCTCTTATTCGTCCTACGCTAGTGAATCTGCAGCTAACTCCGAATCGAACGAAGAATCTGCATTTCATTCCCCAACCGAAAGAGTCAAATCTACCCTAACGGGTAATTCAAAATATGAACCCGAGGTTGAAATAGGATATCGCTCTTCGACCCGTACCGTAGCCTGTACACTCGGCTCCCGATTAAACTCCCTCTTAGCGTGAACTTCTCCGAATAGTCGCACTTGAATAGGCGGAAGATCGATATAGTTGATTAGATAACTCAAGGGATCTCCATTGCAATCAATACCTGAACCGCAAACGACTTAAAGGGATCAGATCACACTGCCTGGTCTTGCTCTAGAGAAAGGCCTAGCGGGTGTTTGCAAAGGGATGGGGGGAATTTGACTGTCGGCATCGAAAACAAAATACTTTGATCTCTGAAATCACTTTTCAAGTATGACGGTTGTAAAAGGCGCATTCTCTTCTCGTTGAGCCATATGCTCTGTAGACTCACCCAATCGATTCTATCATTTCGATAGCTAGAGAAGGTTTGCCAAACCATTTCTCTTTTGTTGTTGGGAGTGATACTAATGCCCTACTTCCAGCTCCTCCCCTTAAAGTCTTGCTCAATTCCCTTCCTATTCCTTTCTTGGCTCGTCCTCTTTTAGCTCTTGCTCTGACCTGCTGAGATTCATTCCTCGTATCATCACTCATAATGAAATAGAATAGCGCAAGCCGTAGCGCGTGTAGTAACCGCTAGGAGTGAATAGGGCTAAGATTTAGAGCTAGCCCTTCCTTATGCATATATTCGATTAACAGCAACTATTTATTTAATTGAACTTCCTTATCTATAAACCTCGCTATACAAAGAATATCGTATAGAGTTAGGCGCATTGGATTGTGATGCCTATCCTTTTTTAGCAACTCCTGCGGAAGGCGCTCAGTGTTGACCCGATGTTGAACATCGTCCTGATTGCCCAACCTGAAATGATCAGCGAAGAACCGGCAGAGTTGCTACGTGCCCGGCGAAGGGGACGGGGAAGAAGTCGCTGTTTATTAGTAGCGTAGGAATGGGGTGGGGCCTCTTCCTCGATCGATTCCATCGCCTTATTATCTTAGAATAAGCCTCCTTGCTTTTCTACTCCTCGCCTATCTATCGGTACTAATTCAGATTGTTCATTCGGAGAATATAGATAGAAAGTCATGAATATGAATATATGATAGTTATTCAAACGGAAGGAGCTTTTAGGATGAAAGATAGTTGATCCTAGTTTCTTCACTATCCTATTATGGGTATTTTCTTCGCTATAAACCTGTCTTTAAAGAAGGATAAAGCGGCTACCCTTTATTTCTATAGATAGAATCGAATCCTCAGACAGATTGTATGCTCTCTTTGCTCTGCTCTAAAAGATGCCTTCTTTGACGGATGGGAGCACCTTGCCGTCTTTGCTGGACTCGGAGAGGGATAGTTTGATCGAGCAGGTGAATTTATCAGAAGTCAGACATGAGGTTTTCTCTATGAAATGAAAGGCTTGAACCAGGTCCCGATGGGATCCAACCTATTTTCTATCAGCGGCAGTGGAATACAGTAAAACAAACTCTCCTCCTATTTGTCCGTGAAGCTTTCACTAAAGGCTCAACTACAGACAGATTCTTTTCTTAAAGCTCACATGGTACTTCTTCCTAAAGTTGCTAGCCCGGAAGCTATCTCAGATTTGCGGCCTATCACTTTGCTCAATACCTCGTATAAGATAATTTCGAAGGTCTTGGTCGCTAGACTTCGGCCTATTTTACAGAGAGTTCTTTTCCCCTATCAGAACACTTTCTTGGCAGGTAGAAGTACAGCAAATAATATCCTAGTAAGGCAGGATATTGTTCATACTATGATGAACTTGAAAGGCAGGAAAGGATCAATGATTCTTAAATTGCATATACATAAGGCCTACGTTACGGTGAGATGGCCCTGGTTCTAATTGAATTTTGTGTGCCACTGAATTTGGTGAACTTGATTATGTATTGTCTTTCTCATCTTGATATTTCTATTCTTTGGAATGGTCAAAAACTGACAGAATTCACTCCTGGACAGGGCCTTCGTCAAGGTCTTGCAGAGCCATATTTATTCATTATCGTTATGGGCAAACTCTCTCATATGATTCTGGATAGGGTCGATAAGAAACTTTGGCATCTGGGCATCCAGAGCAGGACCGTTCATTTCACACCTATTCTTTTGCGGATAACTTCTTACTTTTTGATACAGCTTCCGTGGATCAATCATAAACTCTTATGGCATGTATAAATTCATTCTATGCTGCGTCGGGGTTGGTGATAAGCCCTGATCTTCTTTGTAAAGCCGGCTGACACAGTTGTTTGGCTATATCTATGACATGCTTTTTTTTTACTTCACCGGCTCGCGCACGATACCATGGTGAGTCTCATGATTCGCTGAGATAGAGTAGCTCAGTCTGTCTTTCATTTTCTTCTTTCCAGAGAATCCTTTTTCTTATTCTTCTGATCCCAAGTCAGGTCCCAAGGCGGGTCCTATTCCACACTCATATCAAAAACCAAGTCCAAAAGCAATAAAAGTAAGTCCCTAACGAATCCTGCTTTCATTGCATGAGTTTAGTTGACTTGATTCAAACAAAATAATGAGCAAGGAAGCTAGACCTTATTGAATCCAATTCATATGTATAGCCTACTAAAGGCCTCACATGGGCGGTGTCGTAACATGGATAAGTTTGAAGCGTCCCTTAGGACCGTATCGACCATTAATGGTTTTGTTTTATATAAGAGATTTCTCCCCTCTTCTCTGCGGAAAGATTCGATCTTCGTTCATCCGAGGAGCTAGAAGTCGGGGCATCAATTCGACTCTTCTACTTAAAAGAAGAAGTACTCAGCTTGTTTGCCTAACAAGATACCTTCTTAGGTTTTCGAAGTGGGGTTTAGTTTTGGTTTGCCCTCCTCATGAGAATTTATTAAAAAAGGACAATCGTGCACGACCCTTTTTCAAGGCGGAGGAAGTATCTAACTAATACCTCACTACAAGCGGCACCTAGACGAGCAAATTCTTCTTCTACTTGGCGAGGGATCATCCTCCAATGTCGTCCTTTGCTCTTAAAAGGGCAGCGTTGGCTTGTCGGCAATGGCTCCCGAATTAGACTTTGGCAAGACTGGTGGGTCGGGGACGGGCCCTTAGAAGCCTTTGTTACGGGTGATTTGTCTAATATGCTTCATTGGACAGTGGAGAAGCTTATCACACATGATCGGCAATGGGATGTTTCGAGCATCCAGCATCTTTTACCCCAATCATGCTTACTGAAAATTCAGGCTGTCCCAATCCCCGTTGATGATGAAAGAGCTGACACGTTAGTATGGAGTGGGGAGAGCTCGGGGTTGTTTTCTACAAAATCGGCCTTTTTTCTTCTTCAAAATGATCACATTCGACTCCATCAATTCCCGGATGTGCAATGGCTCTGGAAATGTAAAGGTACGGAGAGTATGAGATTTTTTCTATGGCTTTTGTATCTTGATAAATTGAATACAAATATGTTTATAGAGCTCGCCGTCAGCAAGGGGTGAGTGCTCTATGCCCAACCTGTAATGCAGCGAATGAATCTTCCTTACATTTATTTCGAGATTGTAGTTTTGCTAAGGAAGTCTGGGACTGCTGGTTTGCTCTTGGTGGACCGCCGATTGGGTTTTATTCACAGAACCTTTCGGATTGGCTGCGGGTAAATTGCACTAGCAATAGTGGTCCGTTATCTATTACTATGTGGGCAACAAAATTTGTAGTCACATTATGGTGTATTTGGAAAAGACGGAACTCCATGGTCTTCCAAAATATACTCGAACCTCCTGGACAGGTCTGGCATCATGCTGGTAAACTCACCCGTGAAATTGAAGAGGCATATGTGAAGCATAATAATCGGGTTGAACAACCGGTCAAATGGGTATCTTGGCTGAAACCTCCGATGGGTTGTTTTGTGTTAAATACTGATGGAGCAGTGAAGCAGGATACTGGCTTTGCTTCTGCAGGTGGTCTGATCAGAGATGCTAACGGTACTTGGATTAGAGGATTTGCTAGGAGGATTGGCATCACGGATAGTTTGTCAGCTGAGCTTTGGGGCATAAGAGATGGGTTGCGCTTGGCAAAATCTCTTGGTTTGTCTAATGTAATTGTGCAGATAGATGCAAATGTGGTGGTGAACTTTCTGAAACAGGGCATTTTAGCAACGCATCATAACTCTACGCTGGTCAAGGAAGCTTTGGCTTTGATCAGAGGTGACTGGATTCGTGAGATCATCCATGTGTTTCGAGAAGGGAATCGATGTGCTGATTTCTTAGCTAATTATGGCCAGGGTTGTTCGCAGAGTTATGTGGACTTGTTAGACCCGCCCCCGGAGTTACTTCCTCTGCTTGAGCATGACGCCAACAGTGTGGCTGTCAGAAGAACTTAGCTGACTTTGTCGGCGTCTTTTGTACTGTACCCCCCCAAAAAAAATAAAAACCCACTTTTCGAAGATCTCTTCCCTCTCTTCAGGATCGAACATCAATTGCAACGATTCGATAAACGGCTCATTGGGATAGATGTAGTTAAATAATACTCCACCCAGAAAGGTATAAGAGGCATTTCTCCTCATACGGCTCGAGAAAAAATGATTAAAAGTTATGTCTATGTATGGAATTAGGATGTCAAAAGGATCCATAAACCCAGGAAATCGATTAGACATTTAAATAAACCCGTCTTTTTTTTTCGTTTGACAGATGGTCTTCCACAGCTAACTCTATGTATTAACCCGCGATCCCAATCACCCTAACCTAAAGAAATTTTCGAAGCATTCTCTCAATGCTGCTATAAGAGAGCACATCCAGTGGTGTTGATATGAAAAATTTATAAGCTTTAGTCGTCCGACAAAAGACAGAATTCTGGCCTTCCACCCGATTAGTTTCTTTCTCTAAAATGAAGAAAGAAAGACTTTTCTACAATCGCCGGTTGGGTTCTCCTTTCAAATCCACTTGAATTCATATGTCCCATGCTCGGTGATGATGTTCTCGGCATCTATCTCTTCTTGTTCCAAGTGCTTTTCATCATTGGTCTGATGCTTTGGTGAAGCCAAAGGAAAGAAGATGAACAGAAGGTAAGCCCTTCTCAATGGCTGGTTGAGTTCTCACAGAACTGGCTTTGGTCTCTGGGGCTAGTCTCATACCTAGACTCTAAACAAGAGCCTTCAGGTACCAGACCTGCTTCAAAGGAAGTGCATCAGGATCTAGTTTCCTTCCTGGTTTGGGTTATTTTAGTCGAAGCAAATCGTCCATCGACCCTACTTTTAGTAGATCGTGGAGGTAAGCCTCTAGCTTCTTCTTATTATCTTATATTATAAGACCAACTACCTTACTAAAAGCAATTCCTCTATCTGACATTGAGGGGAATCCTCATCAGTTGAGGAAATCCTCTCTCTAGAGTAAGTCAGCAAGTTATGAATACCATTATTATCCACTAAAGATCTAGAGTTTCTGCCTTTCCACTTCCACTGGGAATTCTGCCTCTTGGAATGAGATTTAGCAATCATATTTTCTCCCGCCGCTTGCACAAAAACTCTGCTCTGATACCACTGTTGGATCGTATAGAAAGTGGGATAATCCCGTTGGGGTGTGGATCACACTTCAATTATCTGTGAAGAGAAAAACGTACGTAAAATGTCTGCAGGCTTTCCCATTTATAGAATTTGAATAGGTATCAATCACACCCATTCATTAGGACATGTCTATTAGTATTTAGTGAATGTAGACTTCCAAGGAGAAGTTATAGGAGTTTAGAAATTCAAAACTTATGGTAGTTTTACTGAAACTAGGAGACAGACCTTTTCCTACAGACACAACTCTCTGTTCAAATAATTTAACGTACAATTACACGGAAAATCTTAACTTTTTTCTACCAAGATCCAACGGTGTCCTTATAGTTATAGAAGGAATCTTCGATTCTACCTCCATTACCCCTAGAATTTTAATCATACTTAGTCCCTTCACTTCCACTGTTAACTCCATTATTTCTCAGAGCATTAGTATTATCCAAAGGAATCTTTCCTACTAGGTTCACCCCGTCATTATTAGCTCTCTCTTAGGATTGAAATACACCAGCAACTCTAGGTAAACCAACCCCTCTCTCCACTGTTCTAATCGGAGCAGCTCTCATACCTGGACCATATTTTTCTATTTCCATCTCTAGCAACCAGATCCAATTTACAAAACTTATTGATATGTCCTAATTTACCACAATTAAAGCAAAAATCAGCAAGTTTCTCGTACCGTATTTCAGCCCAGACTCTGTCCCTGTTTTCACGTGGCTGGTATTCTCCCCCTTTAAAAGGGCTTTACACACTCCATAGATCTTATCCGCAACCAATGGATATTCTTGAGAGAAGGTCTCTTCTTACGGGATGCTATCTTGTGTAAGGTCTGATCCCGCTAGAGGATATCCATCAGTCATCTTTGACAAAAAGGACTTTCTGTGTAACGGAGCTCTCCTGCGATCTGCCTGATTTTCCTCTTCGTTCCTCATAGTTAGTATTGATTCATGCAAAGATGCTCCTCTGAAGCTGGAGTAAGGGATTGTCCACCTCACCGCCCCGAAGAGCAGTGGCTCTCTTGTTTTGCACGCCTACAGAGAGAGACTCCAAAACAAAAGTACCGACGCTCAATCGAAAGAAAGAGCAATCAACTATACGCTTCACTTATGCCCCAGGAATCCCTAGACACAGGGGGTAGAGCTAATCTTTTACTAGAGGGAAAGCAGGGGCATAGAGCGTGCGGACTCAGCTCTCGACCTCCTCCCACCCGCGAAGCTGAGGCGGGATAAAAAGCGCAACTCCCCGGTGTCGAGCCAACTCTCAAGCAAAAAGTGAACTGATGCTTTGATCCTTTAGCGAATAAAGTTGCTTCTTTTAGGCATTAGTCTCTTCCCGGATCGGGACTATGAATTGATTAAAGGGACTAGAGCTCAACTGCAACTGACTCAAAGAGGTCGACTTAGTCCGCTGCTTAAGGGGCTTTGAAAGACTTATGAAGTCTCAATCCTTCACGCTTAAACCTTTAGAGTGGCACATTTCATACCTGGGAAGCTAGGGTCAGAGCAAAAAAGCTAGATGTCCTTCTCTTGTCTGCCTTAGGCCTTTATCTGGTCGAATCTTTCGAACTTTACGACTTTATTCTACGTACGGGCTTGGCTTGAACAACAATATGACTTATAAAGTATAATCAAGGACGGCGTGCACACTCAATCAGAATCTCTTTACAGACGGGCGGGGTCTAACTAAATAGAAGTAATTTATGACTTCCAAGGCATTCTAAGGACGAGAAAGAAACTAAATAGATCAAATAAGTCATTCCCCGAAAGCTATCAGTCTTTGTATGAAGGTAGGCCGTCTAAGTCAATACTACTTGCTCGTTCTTTCCCTTCCTACTGACTGTGTAGCCCCCGTGAGCAGATGAAAGAGACCAGGTGGTTTTTGATCATTTTATTGGCGCTTCTTTTCAATTGCAGGGTTGTCAATCGGATCTTGCTGCCACTGCTATCCCCGTTTTCCCCTTTGATGCACCATCTGTATTCAACTTCACTGCCCAAACCTCTGGGGCTTTCATACTAGTCCTTTCCTTGCAGCTAGAGAGCGAGCGGGGATTTGCAGCAATATTGAAGCAGAGTTCTATGCTTTAAGAACGGGCTTACAATTGGCATTAGTTTAATCAGGAACTAAGGGTTCAGGTATAACAAATAAATGGTTTCCCACTCCACTCGCAGCTAAGACAGCATATGCGCTAAAGAGGTGAGCTTTCAAATAAGGCTTTGGAGCTTAAGTACTCGAAATCCCCAATATGGAATCCACTTCTCAAGAGTTACTATCCCACTTGACTGAAGGAGTCAGACGCGTCATCCTTTATCACTGAAGATGGATATGAAATAGTTGCTGATGAACTCACCTCTGAGAAAGTTTTAACCGAAACCTCTTATGCAACTCTAAACCTATGCCGTAAAGCAAAGAAAGAATCACCGGCCCAGAAAAGTGGAATCTGCTCTTACCACGCCAGCTCTCTATCGCCGTACTCCGTACAACCGCTTTTGGTAGAACGCTGCTTTACCGCCAGTTAGTCCCCTTCGGTATTCTACTTCCGCATCTTCCGAATCAGCGAGGGGAGTAGGAAATGCAGATGATGATTAGCATGAGTAACCACCATCAAAGGCAACCGCTTCGATAGAAGGTCGAGAGTTCAGAGGGTTCCTTTTCTAGCTTTCGAGGAGATAGAATCGATTAGAGATTTCAGAGAGATTTACGTATCTCCTTCATCTTCTGCCATTGGTGATGAAAGTGCAGGAAAGAAAGAGGACTCCTCGGTTCTTATCTTACAACGGGACTAAAGCCCTTACTTCTGAACCTCCTACTCGAGCACCGATTGAATAGTCTAACTCTTCACTCTCGGACTATCGCGAAAAGGAAGCAGGAAAAGCAATCTCACCCAACTCCCCTCACTTGTCTGGTTTTGCATTTAAGGTGAACAGAACTCGAGTTGGCAAGGTACTTTTTTGTTTTCTTTGGGGCGTAAAGCACTACTCACTCATACTTTAAATGTGGAATCTGCTCTTTTTAAGATCAGCTTTAGAGTTTCCTTATTGAATAGTGAACTCCCCGATTAGATGATATATGGCTCGAAGTGAATGAGAAAGAAGCAGGAAAAGCAATATGAGTATGATGGCAGACGGATCCCTTTAAACACCAAAGGCTTATAGCAGCACGGGAAGCACCCTCGGAAAGCCCGACCGAAAGGCGCTAGACGGACTAAGAGCGAGATAACAGGTAGAACAACTGGTAAACTCATGCCAGGCGATTCAGTAGACAGCCGATTACCGAACGAGTAGGGGCGATTGCTTGTCTGGTTTGGCTGTTGATGATAAGTCAATCTAGGAGGTTTGGAGACAATTTCGTTGAGGCAATGATACCGGCAATCGTCGACTTTATGGCCTTTCAAGGGATAAAATTTCTCTCCCAAAAGAAGAAGGTGGCCTGAACTTCCGTGATATACGTAAAGCCAATCTTGCTTTTCTTGCCAAATTGGGATGGAACATTTTATTCAATACTGATGCACTTTGGGTGGAATTAATCAAGAAGAAAGATTTTTACGTCAACATGACTTTCTCTCGGTTACTAGCAAATCAACAGATTCTTATACGTGGAGAGGTATTCTCAAGGGTCGGGAAGTCCTCACCATGGCTTTGTTAACATCAGCAATGGCAAGGGAACCCGTTTTTGGTATTGATGAATGGCTTTTAATTAATCATGCTTTGAGGCCACTCTCTGCTTTGGAGGCAGACTTAACCGTGGCAGATTATTGTTCTGAGTTCGTAACCTGGAATTTAGCTGAATTACATGACATTATGCCTGGTACTATAGTCTACAAAATTGCCTCGGTTTGGATCAAGACTGAAGATCATGTTGAAGATTCATGGTTTTGTAAGCTAGAGAGAGGGTGATAGAAAGTTTTCGACAAAGTCCCCTTATGAGGTCCAATTCCAGCCAAACACGCACGGCCGGGGAGCAGGGTCATGGAAGAGAGCCGAAGACATGGAAACTAAAGAGTGAGTTTCCGAATTAAGCGAGGGAAGGAACTGATTTAGCAATTATGTCACGTACGTCTGTTGCAAGATAGCAATAGTAGAATAACTAAGCGAAACTTCTTAGCTTATAAAGCGCGAAGGAAAGAATTCTAGGATTTCCTTTATTTTCATGAACCAACTAAGGCTACTAGAGAGCATCCCTCTTCCATCATACTCTCCGAAGAAAGAGAAGAAGGGAACCAAGTCGCTGGGCTCATCGGAAGTGTCGGCCCCTCGGCTCGGCTGTGAAAGAAATCCTTGGCCGAGCCCAATCTTCTCAAACTTAGTCTATTTTGAACCATAGAGTCATCCTCGACAAAGGGGGTCTGGTCTGATCATGCATCAACTTATCCCTATAGGAACCCTTAGTAGGATCGGGAACAGGTGGAGAAGTTTTTGAAACAGGAGAAGCAACAGCCTTTGTAGCAGCATCCGAGGCCTCCATCTCGGCTCTAACTCGCTTCACTCCGCCCTTATCAGGGAGGGGAAGGGATTGGTGTTGGGTGGGCGGCGGTTCGCCCGCCGTATCCACCTCCATTGAAGGAGGCAGAAAAGCGGCAGAGGGTTACGGGAGAGAGAAGAAAATTAGGGTGCAGCCTCATTCATTCCCAACTATCTAGCTGCAACCTCGCCCTTGCCTTATCTTTGTAAATGGAGAAGTTCTTTTCCTTTACTTGCTTTCGAGATGGGAATGCGTGGGATTAGGTTCCTCAAGCGGATTGATCTACTTAGGATGAGCGATCTCGGGTATTACCCCAAGAAAACAAATAAATAAGCAGCCGATTCCAGTAAACCGGTTGTTCTTCCTGGAGCTGATAGAGTAGAAGGTGGGATTCTATATTCTATAGCCGCCTGCTGCTGATGAGATAGAAGGATCCCGATGCGCTCAATCTACAAGTAAATCAGGATGTTCAATACCCGTATCAAGGCCCACCGAGAAGGAAAACAATCTAGGTTTGAGAAGAATCTTATTTCAGCTAGTCTCCCTTCCTCCGTCTCCGCCCTTGCAGGTCCTTCTCCACGAAGTAGCTCGACCGATAGACATATGATATATCGGGACGAAGTCCATGGCTGATCAGATGCCCTGAATACACTCTTTGTGCATCCCCTAGAAAGTACGAGGCGTAGCGGTATCAGCTTCTTCTTAGCAGCTATCCTATTCTCAGCTAGACCCTACTTCTTATAGCGGTTCAGCTGGTTGAGTTCGAATAACTCTCCCTCGCAAACATGCTAGTTTGGCCGGATTCGCAACTCCAAGGCAGTTTTAACAGCCGAATGATATAAGATTCTTAGACAATTCATATTAGATTCCTAACTCAATGTTATTAAATGGCTGCTATTTTCATCTATCTTATGATGCGATCAACTATCTTTATCTTTCTCGTCCTCTTCTTAGCGTAGAGTGGGTGTCAGTGATTGCCGTCCTATGCACTTCTTCTTTCGGGGACTCTGACGATGTGGGGACTGCCTTACAACAATAAAAAAAAGAGTGACTACTACGCCTTTATTGAGGTCGAAGCTCCCAACGCACATTCAAGCTCACACCCCAAGATTCCGTATTAACAATTTCACTTTGCTTTGTTCGGGTTCGCCTACCTATAGGATCGAATGGATCAGTCCATTCTCTTTTCTTTACATAGCTCCTTCGTTTGAGAGGTTGATGGGAAAAGAGGAAGAATGTAGCAACTTGTAAGGGAGAAGGGTCTGAAAGAGCTCAACTCATCAATAGGTAGAGTAAGACGAATGAATTCTACGACAACAAGAGTTTAGACTCTAATCGCAGGTGCTGTTAAAGCTGTTTTACCCGTTAGTAAGATCAATCCCTTTTTTCGTGTCCGTTCTTCAATGGAATCGATTCTTGAAACTAACCCGTCAGAAACTGGGTTTTTGTTAAGGGCAGTTCTTCCATTATCTTTTGTTGTTGGGAGTGAATCCCTAATGACCTCTGCATCTCGTGACTCAAGGCTTCGGATTAACTTTGATGAAGCTTAATGCGGAAGTAAGGGGGGGTATATATAAAGCAATCTCAATCGATTTTATTTCATTTGCATGAACGGGCTCGGGATTTATTATAGAATCTGCATCCCTGCCATGACCGGAAACCCCATGATCCGATGCACCACGTTCCGAACCAGCAGACAGACAAGGCTACAGCACACGAGTAAAAGGTACTTCCCGTGCTGCTAAGAAAGAAGACTCAATCCCTTATGCTTGAGCTTGAGTGAGGGTATTTGAATAGTACTGGGAATGGGAAGAACTCCTGGCTGAAAAGCTAGTGGCTGAACCGTTACTAAATCAAGGGAAGCCCCTGACTTACTCCTTTTAAGAGTCGTAGCTGATTTGCTTGCTTCTGTTTCAGGTTTTTAAGCACCTGAGAATGACATACTTAGAACAATCGGTGGAGCCAAGCTTCGAAGTCTTTTCTCACGTTTATTCAAGTACGAATCTATTTGAGCTGCTCCTCTTGCTTAAAGGGGGTAAGGTGAAATACTTATCAGCTACCCGAATCTCGCATCCAGATGTTTATGTGATCACTTATTTAATTGTTATCATCAATTATGAAGCCGCAAACCCCTATTTTATTGGGTATGTAACTCGCTAGCTAGCATATAAAGAAAAGGGGCTTCCGGTTGCTAGACTTTGCCTGCTAGCTGTTCAAGGGGAACTGGGTATCTATGAACTTTGAATTCAATGTCTATCTTACATAGGCGAAAAGCTGTATCGATGTATTTCACTATAGGGGATCATGTAAAATATGAAAAGTTCTATCTCCCCTAGGGCCAAAACCTTAACAAGGCAATTTCACTCTACGATGGAAATTGAAATGACAAAAGTTGTATCTCCCCTAGTGGCAAAAGTCTTCATTTTTAACGATTTTTAATTCTTTTTCCTACCGCAATTAGGGTTGATACCTCAAATACGGGGTTTTCTCAAAATTTGAAACTTGAAATTCGATTTAGGAAAGGAAATTACTTTTAATCGAAAAATACGGGGTTTTATCAACTTTTAATATTTGAAATTCTTTTTANAAAAATCCAATACTGATTAATAAAGGCTCTTTGTTCTTTCGACTGGGTAAGAGCTAGCCATTTTTCTAGTCCCTGAGTTATAAGCGAAAGCGTTTTCATATTCCCAAGAAGATCGATAGACAAATCACTCATAATCATTCCCCTTGTCTAGCTTTCTCGATCAACCAATTCCGATCATTTTCTATTTAAAAGAAGGATCTCTCTCCTCTGATCCACCAATAGGGGAAGACTCTTAAGGCGTCTTAATCGGGTTATTTCAGGTCAACGCCCATTACCCCTTACTACTGATTGTTCGGATACAAAAGCAGATGCATAAAAAGCAGCAAGTCAAGGAAACAACAAAGCAGGAAGATGACTCCTTTATTACGACCTTAGGGATTTTAACTTAATTCCCTGTGCAGCTAGGCAGCTACTAAACCGTAAATCCTTAACCAACTCTGAAGCTAGCACTAGCAAAGGCATCCCTCCTTTCCTGACCTGCAACCTTGATAGCTTCAACAAGGAAGAATCCTAATCCAATTGTCTTAAACCTTGAGTACACTCCTTTTACTGGCTCACCTGCGATTCTAACTCGCTCAAAAGCAAGTAAAGCGACTTTCCCATGTCTTGCCCAGAGTAAGACAAGAAAGAATATAACAAAAAGGAACTCGAACCATCAGTCACTAGCGCGCTAGAAGGTTCAAGTCAATCTACTAGTAAAATAAAAAGGGATTTCCCAAGAGCCTGCTCGGGGCTTTTCTTTGGACTACGGGAATGGCAAACGATCGATAGGGTTCATGTAAGCCAACAAAACAGTTTCCCGCTCTGCTGCTAAACCAAGTACGGTCCGGTTGGTTGTTCTTCCTGGGAATAATTCTTTTCCCCTTCTGAATCAATGATCATTCTTACCACGTTAGTATTCTGTCGGTTCGCTCCTTCTGCTTTCTCGAATAATTTCTCTTTTAGTTTTCTTACTAGAGCCTCATTGGGCTCCTTTCTCACAGCAACCCTAACATTAATTTGGACTACGCTACCTCCACTATTTCCTTTCCCAGCCTTCTCACTTCCACCTTTACCTTCTTTCTGCTTAGTAGCTGTACTCGATGGCCCAGGTTGGCCCAACTGCTCTTTAGACTTTGATGCTTCTTTCTCCATGATTGACTTCTCATTCCCACTTCCATCGCTATTTATCGAAACTCTTGCGAATTCTATTTATTTCGCTATTTGACGTTCCCTTTGTCTAGGCTCGTTAGACCTATTGGCATCGATGCTCGTCCATGGAACCCTACCAAGTCAGACTATACTCTTCAGGACTCTTCTGGTTCAGCAACATTCGTCAAGCCTCTTGTCTGCTCCTCCTACTTTTACTTCGTCCCCTGCAACCTAATTCCTTCCCTCTCACCTGAGTCTTAATCTCAAGGAAAGGGAATTGGCCCTGATACGTCTTTGAAGTGAAGACTGTTAGGCATGGACTGCATCAATTAGAACGGATATGCAAGCAAATGGAGACTGCCAGAGAGCGAAACCCTCAAGAGCTAGATTTGCTAGCCCGGAACACGAAGAAGATCAAATGCAATGAAACGGCGCTGGAAGACGCCATGATGGGGGAAGCGGAATAAGAGTAGGTTACCATGAGCGTTCGTGTGCCGCTAGAGAAAAGGACGCTGATATGGAGGTCGAACGACAAAGGTGCAAAGGTGCTGGATTGCTGGTCCACAAGCAAGGGCTTGAGAAGAAAGTAGCCGCGAAGTAGGTGTATATATAATATATAATATAGGCGAACAAGCAAAACACGATTATGCATACTCATTTTCCTTAAGCCAAGACCCCCACCTTCTTAGGCAAAGAAACTGAGTCCCAGTTAACCAAGTGAACGCCTCTTCTCTCATTCGTTCCGCCCCATAAAAAACGACTATCCAGACTTTCAGTAGTACTCTTAGGAAGCAAAGAGGACAACATCTGATATGTTGGAATAGCAGAAGTTACAGCACTAATCAAAGTAGAACAGCTTGCCAAAGACAGAGTCTTAGACTTCCAACCCAACAGTCTAGACTTAACTTTGTCCACCAACTCGATGTACGTCGCCTTCGTGACACGACCATGCACTAAAGGCGTACCCATATATTTCCCTAAATTGTTGGTAATCCCCAAAGCAGAACTAATCACACGTGCATGTCCTGCTCTAGTCAGATTTATGGGCCAAGACAAATATGGCCCTATGATTTCAACTCATGAAATACAAGCTGATGCCTTGAAAGTTACAAAGTTTAGAGGACTCTTTAGCCCCAATAGCTAATGCGGCTTTTCAAAACAAAAAGAAAATGAAAGACAGACTGAGCTACTCTATCTCAGCGAATCATGAGACTCACCATGGTATCGTGCGCGAGCCGGTGAAGTAAAAAAAAAAGCATGTCATAGATATAGCCAAACAACTGTGTCAGCCGGCTTTACAAAGAAGATCAGGGCTTATTCTCCTGTAGAATACGTAAATAGAGCTAGTTTCTACTTTGACTTCGTCCCTTCTCTTCAATCTCTTTCTTCGTCGATTCCTTTTCACTGCGCGTCAATACTTCTAAGCGTAGATGCAATGAATCAGCTCCTTAGCCCCTTACTCTGATCGTGCTTCTTGTGCGGGGATCGGTGCAACCTATCAGACTAGAAGAACGGACACGAAAATAGGGATTTATCTGCCTGGATACGGGTATGGAAGAAAGAATCGTAAAACCTGTCCTATCATCAAATCCCCAAGAAAAGAAATAAGAAATGCCCTTCGCTAGATGCTTTTCTATTTGGGATTAAATCCAATTCAATCAATTGAGTAGTGAGTGCAAAAATTACCTGAAACAAGCCCAAGGCAGATAAAGCGATTCAGTCTTTCGATTTCACTTCTGCTTTCTTGCGAGTGAGTGGGAAACCATTTGTTGTCTATCTGTCAGAGTGATCGAGAAAAGGACTATAAGATTCAAGGTCAAGCTTTCTACCAGCTGAAGAAACAGAAGGGGTTAAAAGCCATATCTTATATTCACTTGCATGCATAAAAGTGGTATTGTATGGTTTCCAACTCGCTGCTAAGCTATGAGTTATAGGTACTCCTGCCTCTCAATCCCCTCTCTCTCCGAACCAACTGAAGGGCTTATGGTAAATGGGAAGGAAGAGTCGGGAAGCCCCTACGCCTTACTAAGCACCTATTTATGACCCTTTCTATTCCCGTTCGAGAGACTGGGAAATGTGCTTGGTTCTGAGATTCCTTTTCAGACCGGTAACTCAGAAGCAGATTTAAGGCATCGGGCAAGATATGCTTCTAGCTTTAGATAGAGTAGGGAATGAGGAGATTTGGAGTTAACCTTTCACAGCGGCGAAAGCAAGTTCAGGTTCAGCCAAGGAGATAGCAATCAATACTGGAAAGAAAGGGGCAGATATCAAATAATCTATCCCTCAGCGACGACACTTCCGGAGTTGCGAGCCTGGAGAACTTAGGCTGATATGAGCAGCAGAAAGAAAGGCACGGAACCGATCGGTGGTTCAAGTTGCCGAAGGAGTCAACAAGCTTTGTGACAGAATCATGGAATTCAATTAAAGCATTGAAGCCGGTGGAACCCAAATGGGACTCCTTCACGTGGTCTAAGAAGGCCGAAGAAGAATAGCTTGCAGGTTAGACAGAATTATGGTTAACCATGAGATTGTAACTCTCTTCTCCGAAGCTAGAGTTCTTACTGGGACTCTCGTATTAAAGCCTAAAGGACGATAGGAAGATAGGATTGATGTAAGCATTAACGTCCGGGTGAAACTACAGGTATGACTTCAATCTTACTTACTTGGCCCTAGCTTACTACTCCTACTGGGATAGTAGCAAAGGATGGCCAATATGAGCTGAGCTGCGGAAAAATCTATCAAAAGGACCTAAGCCAAGAGCCCACTTCAGATTCATAACATCTTCCACCCTCTGAATCAGGAGATAGGCCTGCTCGTTCTCCCCAAGCACCTGTCTTGTCTCCTCTGGCGACACCGAATCAAGGTCAATTGATACAGATTCGAATATAGATAAAGGAAGTCTTATTCTCTTATCAAGTACTTTGAAGGGTGCATCACCCCTAGTCATTCGCGATATTAATCCGAAGTCAGCCTGACTTCCAAGGAAAGCGTTTCATTTCATATTTTCAAATAGAAATCAGTATATTTCCTTCCTCCCCCCTTAGGTCCTCGAACCGCTCCGTGGGGTCCCTTCGCTTCGTACCCGAGACTAAGTCCCTACCTGGCCCTACCTTTCAGGGATGTCCTGAATCCGAGAATAAATAAAACTAATCTTCTTTCAAGTTCTTAGCGTCATGACGTGGTTCAGCCAGCAATCGTGGGGCTGGCTAAGCACTGGTCCCATCCAGAAAGATAGTTCATCAAGATTCTTATTAAGACTGTTCCTGTTCAAAGTAGAATCTACTTCTTATTACTGCAAATAGCTAGATACGAATTCATTAGAATGAAAGTTCCCTTATATACTTTATAAATTCCCTTTCAATAGGGGAACGAACAACCAGTCATCTCCTCAACCAAGTCTCGTTAGGACGCAGGATTTTAGCCTTCCTATGGTGCTGATAGAGTACAAGGGGCAGGCCATAATGTCCGCCAGGATGTAAGAAATTTATTGCCTCAGAAATTTGATGCTACAACTAGTCCAAATACTAATCCAAGTGCCGAGGCTAGTATGCTTGCAAAAGGCTCGTGGGGGACCTGAGAAAGACCAGGATTCACTTCTGCAAGAGCAGAAGGATCCGACGAGGTATTAATAGAAAAGAAAATGTAACTTGAACTTCTTAAAGCTAGAACCTAGGAATAATAGTGTAAACTAATAGTGTAAGGTTCTAAGGAATCTAATCTGTAGCGGTGACATAACCTTACTTTCGAAAATCATTCTTTCTTCATATCCATCTTTGAGTCATTTTAAAACTAATGCCACATTTTCCTACATATGAACTGCACTTATAGGCAAGCACTAGCAGTACCACTAGGAGCAGTAAGGAGAAAGATCCTAAATCTGTATGACTTTCCCTTATTGTATTGTATTACCTGGGTGCACTGCGTTATTTGACCCTTCTGGGCGATCCAGTTTCTCGTATTTCTACTCGATCCAGTCTCTACTCTACCTTTTTACGTTAGTTTCTTAGCTACGGCATCTCGCTCCGGTCGTGTCATTCTTTTAACACTTCGCTTCGGCCGGGCGTTCTTTTTCTTGGTAAAGGTTTAAGGCTGGGGTTTTGTTCGTTTTACTCGCTAAACCCGTATGTACATGTACACCAGCCAGCGTCTCGTCTTAAGGGGGTTCCTCGCTGGATGTTCGGAACATTATTTTCTTGGTTGTTCCTCTCGTCTTCGTGTTCGTAACAGCGAAGGCAGCTATGGGCTATGGTTTTTATTAACCAGTGCATCTCACGTTGCTCAGCTCAATGCCTTTTTTCTTTTTATAACTACGACTGTTTGCTCGTTACACTCACAAGCACGTCTCATTTCAGAGCACTTCTTCAACACAACATAGCTGTACATCTTCGGGGACTCAAGTTGCCTTTGTGATTCTGGTCACAGCGAACTTGTACAACGACTTTCATGCTATAGTCGATAGATCTCGACGCGGTTTTCCGGATTCTGTCAGAGTGCAGGCAAAATTCCATTTGCTGCAGGCATGGTGTGGGATAATTTTCCGAATGAATAGAAGAGCATCCCTGAGCTATTCAAGAGGCGCATCGTTTTAAAGAACAATGTCTTCCATTGAAATGAAAGTTTCAAAAGGCAAGCTGGGGAAAGACAAGTTAGCGCTCTCCTCTTCTGGCTAGTTAGTTTGTGCAGTCCGACAAGCTAGCCAGTTAAGTTATATGAGTAATTGAGTAAGTGCGTGAGACCTATCCTCTCTCAGGTCAGGATGGATGGTTGTTGGCCTGTTAGCTCGGAAAGCCCATATTAGAGGTCAGGCCCTCCAACTAGGGATTGATAGAAAAAGTTTTATCATTGGGGAAGGAGTCTTGCATATTTCCTTCTTACCCGACTAGTGGAGTAGCATATTTCATCCTTCCTTTTCGATTGAAGTCTGCTTGCTTCCGCTAAATGAGAATGGAATGTGGATTCGAGGCGCTCCGGGCAAGTTCTGATTCAGCATCGTAATATAAGAGATGCTTTTTTCCTCTTACCTGGCTTCCTTTAGTGAATATAAGGTTTAGCTCATATTAAGGGACCCCAGGCAAGCTCACATATAAGCTGGAGTTAGGCTAGGTCGAATACCTACAATATAGAATTTCCTATAGCCAATGGTACTTTCTTTCCAGCGGTTCCTTTTCATGTCCGATCCAGACGAGCCTTTTCTAGTCCTTCTACTTTCGAGCAAGTTGCAGTTGCAATCTTTGCTAGGGCAAAAGCAGGAATATTTGCTCCAGTGTTAAGAAGGATTCAATTGCTAGACCGGAGGAAGAGGCATTTTAGTAAGGCAGTTCTAAAAGCCTATTCTAATTACTTCTCTTGCAGCCAGTCCTGCCTTTTGGAGTGCCCCTACGATCGAATGTGAGCAAGTTTTTTCCGGGATACGTTGCGTCTTTCATTATCTTTGGGTAATTTATCTAGTGGTAGTCTCGGCTTAATATTATGCTGAATAAGTAGTTGCCTACCCATAACTAGTAGAAATTTAAGTCTTTCTTAAGGCCATTCCATAATATTCTATTCCTTTTGTAAGACTTCCAATTACGCAAGCCCTTCTAAATGCAGCAAAAGGATAATCGCCCTTTCCTAAGATGTCTCTCTCCTTGCTTATTGATTAGTCGTCGAGCAACTCCGTCCCTTTCTGTGGGACAAGCATTTTAAAATGCTTATAGAAAGCTAGTTTTCATTTCAGGCAAGATTAGAGTTCAAGCCAGGGGGAGTTGTTTTTATCGCCATCGATCAGCATATGACATAAATAAGATACCCATTTCAGTCAATAGGCCTTACCCGGCTAAGGATTAGGTAAGCCACTATTTCTACTTCTTTTTCAAGCGAGCAAGAGAGAAATAGCAGTTTCAATATCCCGGCACCTGTTCTTTTGTTAGTGAATAGAGAAGTCGTTTTTTCAGTTATATATAAGGTTAAGCAAGAAAAATTACAATGAATAAATTAGATATCCCTAGGCCAGACAAAAGACGCATCATGCAGCAAGCAAGGGTGTGAGCTGCTGTGGTGGAGTAGTAAAGATGTGGAGACCGAGTAAAAGATGATCAAAATGTGTGGACATCCAGTCATCACTCATATTGCCCCCCCGATATATGTCTTTCTTTGATGGTGCACTTCCATGGTCGAGCCATGAGGTCTCGTATTGCAGAAATATATTATGAGGATCCTTAGTAGAACAGAACTCAAACTATTAATCTTGGAAATAGCCACAAGAGAGTAAGACTCCAGTTAAATCTCGCGGTGCCCATTGTTCCAACCAAGGAGAAGGCCATGGTATATCGCCCATAATTCCGCCACCATGATCGTCTCCTTACCTTAGGCAAGCAGAGAGAAGCCTGCTTTCGCGCCTTTAAGTTGCTTGAACTTACCTGCATGTACCTCTCTCTCAATGAGATGACCAAGTCTCTCCATACATAGGACAAAAAGATAAGGTCTTAAGCCTTGCCTCAGCCCTCTCCCTCTCGTTCTTCCTCATTCTTCTCAAAGTCATAGAAGCTCGCTGCGAGACTTTTTCGATTACTAAAGTCACCTGTCTTGTCCTTCTTTGCTATTAGTTGAAATCTCTGCTGACTGATCCATTCGTGCTTGGTATGGCACAGGCGCCGACTCAACGTCCAATGCTGATGAGATCAAGAAGAGAGCATGTTCCGCACTCACCTCGAATTGGGTTAAGAGGCTGGAAAGCCGATTCAAAGTCTTTGTTAGCACACTAGAGCAGGTTAGAGTGAAGGAAAGAAGGTGATGAGGCCTTGCCTTTTCCTATGTGTACAAGATCCTTTTGAATTAGCTTTTAGCAATCGAGATGGCAAAGAATTGAGGACAATCAAGCAATCAAAGTCAGAGGAAATAAGGTAGCCCGAGACCCGAAAGGAATCCATCTCTTTTAAGCAAGGCCCTACTTTTGATTGACAAGAGGGCAGACCGGTAGAGAATTGCTTCCATCGAGCTTGACAGTACGTACTTATCTGAAGCGAAGGAAGATCATTCAAGGCTCGAAGCTGACTCAGCCTACTGTGCTTAAGGCGATTCATGAGGAAAACTGCTATGTATTCCTACTCAATCTTTGAATAGAGAGAAAATAACTAACTTCCAATTCTTGAGCAGACGAATACGGTTCATATGGTGTTGGAGCATCCCAGACCATCAAAAATGACACGGTTTACATCTTGTTCACTTTCAAAACTTAAGCAAGAGGTCTGTAACCATTGATTTGACTTTCGAAAGTTGGCTTAGACGTCTCACAATGAGGTTGTAACCCAGTCTCTTACCCAAGCACTTTAGAATCAGTGATTTCCTGCAAGGCTGCCTCTCTTTCCGTGGATAAATAAAGAATAGCCCTGGTCTCATTCCCTATCAAGCGCCCCTCTCTATCTCCTGCTGATGCTAAGTCTGCCCTTTCCTGGAATCACTCTCTATGGGCTAGTAAGAATGCGTGTTCAAGCTCTCTTATAGATGGAAGCGAAATGCACTCTTTTTGGACAGGCGAAGATCCCGAATGTAAGGCTCAGAGGAGCTTTAAGCAGTAAGGCTGGTAAGCCGTAAGAACAGTCGAAAGCAAAGAGTTTATAAAATCCGGAGAGTCAGGGATAAATAATATGAGGTTTGATACCCGAATATGAGGAAGTCAAATATAGGGGTTCTGCCCTTCGGATGGGATTATTACTGGCTTGGGAAGAAGGTTTTCCCACTCCTGCCGGCCCTAAATCCTTCCTCGCTTGAGTTCCTTTTTCTCAGTCAAGAAGGGGCTTTCATACGAGGACTCCTAATGAAGTACTTCCCGAACCGGATAACTCTTACTCATAGGTTTACTCTAGATCCGCTACTTCATCAAAGCTAATCCGAAGATTCCACCGCTTTCATCTCCTATCTATCTATCGCGAACAGGGGCAATTTCCTCTTCAGCTATTGAAAAAAGGCTAATCAGAATCTTCATCTCATTTACCGGACCTGGGTTATGCAATTCGGCATTCCCTTTCAATCATGCTCTATCTTCGGAGTTTCTGGTTTTTGGACCGGGTACAGATTGTTTTCAGGTATTTTCATAGGACTCGGAAGCAAGTAAAGGTTTGACAAACCCATTCCCGGGCTAGAACGAAATATCAATTAAGTCAGGATCCGCTGAGTAAGCCCGATTCAAAGGTAAGACTTTCAATTCCCAACTCTAAAGATGAATCCTTTATTCCGTCCGAAGGGGGCGAAGAAGATGAGTCGTACAAACGAGATATAGATGATAGGAATTCCCACTCCACGCAATGTAGAAAGAGCTGGTCTTGCAGCGTCAGCCTTTAGTATAGGTTCTCCTGTCCTTACTGATTTATCTTGTCTAGAAACTAACTTGCTTGAACTCCTTCTTCTTGATATGATAGCACAGGCTCGGCTCAGAAAGATAAGAAGTAAAACACAAGGCTCTCCCTAAAGACATGCCTATGAAGCACTCCCTACCTGAAACCCGATAGAAAGTCCTCATCTTGGATGCTCGATTCAGGTAGCTTGTTTTCTTAAGTCTTTTTCCAACTACACGTCAAGGATCGCTAAACCCCGAGGTTTCAAAAGCAGCTTTGTCAGAGGTTTACTCATCTTTTGTTGCATCTTCTAGTTCTTGAGAAACTCCATCTATTCTTGCTAAACCAGAGATGGTTCCATAGTTTTAATGGGACCCGAGCGGATAAAAGCGGTACTGGTCCGTGGGTTGGAGATGGATTTTTCGGTTACTTCTCCAATTAGCATCTCCCCTTTCTCATTTCTGGCAATAACCCCAAAGCTTACTCAAGGGCTAGAAAAAGGGGAATGAATTAGCTCGTAGTTGCAAGACCCCCTTCCAATTTTTCTGAGGTCTTGGCGAGCCTCTACGCTGGTATCCGCACTAGACTAAGAAAGAGCTTTTTTTTCTGCAACTACAGAGCGCTCTCTCCGCTCCGAATAAAGATTACGGGAAAGACTAAAGAAACTAGCCCCACCCGAAGACTACTTACTCTAGGTTGCCCTCGTCTCTGATAGAAGAAAGCTAGCACTAAAACCTGGTAAAATAGGCAGCGAGTAAAAGGGCGGGCCTGTTCAAAGATTTACCTCGCGTAGAACATGTCTAAGATCAAGATGAGCAAAACCTCTCATCAAATCTCATCACATCAAAGGGAAATCAAGACTTCCGGGTTTTCAAGTAGCTAGAACCCTTCGCCATTAAGCTGAGGAAAAGCTACCCTTTTGTTCGGTTCAAGGGCGTCAATAGGAAGCAGGTCTATTTACAAACTTCGGCTAAGAGCTGGTTATCGCTTTATTCTAATTCCTAATGTCTATCTGTCTATCTTCCAATTACTCAAACAACAGATTCCTACTCATTTGTACGATTCAGCTTCAAAGCCTAGAGGTTCATTCGTCGGCATTACCTTCCTTGAGGTTTCGAAGAAACTATCTCTGGCTTACTCCAGCCCAGTGAACGACTTCTCTTGAACTTCTTCTTTATCTTCTTTTCCTTTCTATAGTGCGATAAAAGCCCCCCTTATAGCAATAGCAAACGGCCTACAACTAGCGCCCCCAGGTAAAGGAACTAAGGGCGTTAATCTGACTAAGACGATTAGGGGTGTACCGATATTGCATGGGAGGGTTAGAAAGTTTACTTACCAAGTAGATCATTGAAAAGGTGAACAGGAAGCAAACTGGCTGGAAATCAAAGTTTCTGAGTCTGGTGGAGAGAGCTACTCTTCTGAGGTCAGTCACATCTGCCATTCCGTCATATTCTGTGTTAACGACTTCTCTTCCAAAGGAAAGGAGTTAGCACTAACTTGGATAGCCTAAATAGACGATTTCTTTTGGGTGGACATGAGGAGAAAGGAGGTCTTCATTTTCTTAGTTGGGAAGCTCTTTATGTACTGGGACAGTTTGGCGGTCTTGGCTTGAGACGCATGGAACTTCATAATGCGGCTCTCTTGCAAAAGATAGGAAATAGCTGGAGGTGAACTCCCAATAGCTTAAGCTCCCATTGATCAATAATTGGCTCAGCAAGAATCTTCATTTCCTGCTCGAACACGAAGCAAAGAACCGGAAGAGAAGCCTTTCTTTTCTCAACTAGTAGACCAACCTCTTAGTCTTCAACCTTGGGAAATCCAACTAGGAATCTCAGAATAATCATAATTTCATTCCCTAACCGATTGAAATGGCTTTATACCTGCCTGCAGGCGAAGGTAAATCGATTCTTGAAACTTGCTAGAGAGAGTGGGACATAGAATTAATGGAACACGAACGGATAATGTAAAGTGAGCAACTTGGAAAATCAAATTCTATCTCAATAGCAGGTAGGGGAGTCTTATGAACTGAGCATTCATTCAATCAATCCTTACTGAATAAGATTGAAGCAAAGCAGATCAAATTGTAAAAAGAGTAATGAATAGTAGGTGAGCCGACAGGCAGTATAGGTGTGTGCATAATATCACAAGCCGACTAAAGCTTCATGTCTCTCTCGTAGATGAGATGCCTTGGACTCAGCTTAGTCAATAGCTTAAAAGAATGACAAGATCTCGTCTGGAAAGTGAGAGTCTTCTTTCTTCACTAAAGACGAAAAAGAATCTTTCAATGGATCGATCTAGAAAGTCGTAGTGATTTCCGATGCAGAGAAGGGAGATGGTTACAGGTTTCATACGAAGGCTTAGCACAATGATTTGCTTCAAATGTGGTAGGCAAGGTCATAAGGCTACTTGTCCTTATTTTCCATCCTCAGATGAGGGAGATAAGGAAGCTCCTGTTGAGCAGCAAACGTCAATGGCGAATGAAGGAGAAAGGGTGCATCAAGAGCAGACTAATGTGTATGCAGGTTATTTATTATCATGGATGATAGCAGAATCTCGTAAGTCTAGGAGACCTTCCAAAAGATATCCCCAAAATCGTGTAGATCCTCGTCAAAATGATAGGCATAATAATGGATCGAGATTTGCGGCTTTGTCTCGAACTGATTTAGGAGATGGAGTTGACCCGAATTTAGGGTAGGTACGGGAGTAAGTAGTAAAAGCATGGGCTATTGGCATTGGGGCTACCTATGTAGCACGTGAGACAAAGAAGAAATCGGTTGAATAAACTGCCCATCCCATGGACCAGAGTCAAGAGCAATTACCATCAAGCTCGGCCCAACAAAGGCCTGTTATGAGGCAGACAAATCCGGCCTATAAGTCAATTTTTGACGAGAAGAAATTTGCAGAGCACAAATAGTAGAAATTCGGGGCATATAAATATAGATTCGGGTATTTTACAAGCAAGAGAGAGGGTGAACGCGGCTGGGCTGGTGTTGTGGAGATTCAGGATGATATGGAAGAGAGAGCTACTTTTGCATTTCAGGTTTCGGTAGGGGCTTAAACCAAATCCACTACTTACCTAATCGCCATCTCTCTAGATAAGGTGAGCTCTTCATCCTGATCTAATCCCTTAATAGCGGGATTTCCAATTCAATTTCTTAGGGAAATTGCCCCGATACCGTAAAACCGGAAAAGAGAGATCCTTAACTTTTACCCAACGAATAGAAAGGAGATCGCTCTTCTTTCTGACTCCCAACAAGTGAAGGGTTCAGGTATTGGTTATTCAAATTGCATATAATGATTCACTTTTTTTCCTTATGCCTGTCGATTGAAATCCAATCTTCGCATTACCTAACCATTTAGAAGAAGATAAGATCCACCCATTACCCATAATCCCCATTCCTCAGACAAGGTATCCCGAATCACTGTCATACTTGAAAAAGAGGAATAACGAATTGCGTATCATAATAGGATAATAAAAAGTACACCTCTCCCACTCCCAAGGCAAGGCGCACGGGAAGCACCTACGGAAACACCAATAAACTCAAGGCCGGACATAGCTTCTACTGCTTCGAGCTCGGACAGGACAGATGGTGATTCGCATGAGTCAAAGTATGATTCAGAGTTATCCGTTCGTTAGGCATACCCCTCCTCTATCGCTGCTACTGAGATAGATGCCGAGCTTACAACAACTCCAGTGGGTGCAGATGATAATAGCTTAGAAGAGGACGAAGGAGGTGACAAATGTAGCCGCTAAAGAAATGGCTCTGCTGTTCCTCGGCCTATGCAAAAGCATGCGGATCGGGCCCCTAGAGTGGGCCGTGTCTCTACCAAGCCCAGTACGAATATCCCTGAGAAGCCTGTTCTTAGCAGGCCTGTGCAGAAACAAGTTCAGCAAAAGCAGAATTCTTCTAACAGTACTACTCGTATCGTTCCGGCGGCTTCGACTTCTGTTCGTGGGGTGATACAGCGTGGGTCTCGCATGATTGTTTCAATGATGTATTCAATCAAGACTTTAAAGAGACGTCGTAATAAGATCAGGTTACATGATTGGTCTGCGAAGGAAGGAGGATCAAGAAAAAGGATCAGACTTGTTTCACAGGCTATGGAAGTTTATATCTTCCCATAAATATATCGTCTTATGGTGTCGATAGCCTGTCACGTCATGGAACTGATCGATCATCAACTGCTTTCGATCTTGAATGCTCTTTGATCACTTTCTGGGAAGTCAGTCTTCTCACGGGGATCCAGATGAGTGAGATGGGTCTCGTTCCTTTGTCCTGCTACTCGGTCAATGAAGACTCCGTAAGGGCTATAAAGTGAAAGTCTTTTAATTGAATTCAACCAAACTAGGAACTTCTTCTCTGACATCAACTATTATATGATAATAAAGAACTTCCCCGCAAGGAGGGAGATGTATGTGGAAGTTTGGGACTTAGGTTGGGATCGAGTACCATTGACGAGGCTCTGTATAGAGCTGTGTTGGGCTGTTCCGGTACGTGAGCTGTTCTTTGAGAGCAATTGGCCAAAGTCCAAACCCACTCTCCCACTTCAATTCAATCACTGACAAGATAAGGTGGCAAGGATGAAGCTTTCCCGGTCAGACAATACCTTAGACGGTCCTACACAACGAAATCCCCACGCGACATCGACGCATACTAAACATCTCCGAAGCCTTCAACCACAGGACAACCCTCAGCGTATACCAAGCGCTAAGCGTAAAGAAGGCGAAGCCAGAGAGTGGATCACCTTTACTCAGTATACCCCTTTAAGTCAGCTCACTCACCTCACCATATCTCCGAACAAGTTTGTTTATTTGACAGGATTACGATATAACGCTCTGAACATCAAAAACAAACGATAAGACCATGGCACCAGTGAAAAATAGCCCCTTTCTTAGGGATTTCCCTAATCTACGCATTTCTCGGCACACAAAACTAACCTACTCACCAACCCTACACAAGATCACTACGCAACATCACTGATGTTGATGCCCCTACTCTACTAGCCAAACCATCAGAACTAGCCGAACCATCTTCCTCACTCAGTATGATAATCCCGATGTGTCTACTAAGGTCCGTCTTCCTAGGATCCTAAGTAACAACCAACTGGTAGTGTGAAGAAGTTGTTGCACGTGGTCATCGCTATATGTTCTTCTTTTTATTAAGATCTATCTTTTTTTTTAGGTTACATGAGAGGAACAAAAATGACTAAAAGGACTATGCTAACTTAAAGCCCCGAGGCTCTGTGCAAGACCTGTTTGGTAAGCCTCTTCTTTCGGTTAATTCTTTGCTTCAATGGGTCGATGACAATTTGCTATCTAAAGCTCGGTATTCGTATTTGGCTTCAGCCGTAACAGAAACAATTGCTCATTCCTCATCTAGTCGATTGACTTACTCTGCTTTCTTTCCTTGGATCAGTAACATGAGCAAAAGTATGATTTTCATTCTCGAGCTTTGGAGTTTCAAGAATCGGGATGCCTTTGCTAGCTATCGAGATGAATAGTTTTCCACTAGGAAGTTAGGCCTCTGCTCTGAGAGCCTTTATTGTTTGGGCTACTGGCGAAGTTGCTTTCGGGTTTGGCTACGGTACTGGAAAATGCCTTCAACGAGCGGTCCAATAAACTAAGGATCCCAGTAAACCGGTTGTTCTTACTGGTCCTGGACCCGATAATGGGGAAGATTAATTCGGGTGATCGCATTCCCCAACAGAAAAACTAAAGTGCTGCTCACCGGGAATGGCTTTGTCAAACCTCAGGGTTACAAAGCAGCTTTATCAGAGACGCGAGTTCATGATTGATGCAAGTTCATGGAAATATTACAAAACTGAAATCCCGTGTATGAAAACCTATAGCAAAGCCCTCAGGTTTATGATGTCAGAAGTTGGGGTCATCTTCTATCTTTCAAGGTTTCAGACAGGTTTGGGATAGCTGCTTTTGCAGCAACATCCGTTTGACGTATTACCGTCTTTTTCGGTATAGGGGCCATTGTAGCTAGTAAATCGAATGCGAAAGGTCACAGAACTTCGAAAGCTGCATCGCCTTTTAACCCTATCGATCGAAGGAAAGCAAAACATTCAGAGATCGGTCGCTGTCTTTTATTCGTGTTTTAACGGGATTTATCATAGCTTTTCAATCCACTCTCGAAAGGTTGAAAATTAGTATGGCTGATTGAGTGCGCATTGATGGCTTTATTCTCACTTTATAGATGGAGATGATTGGTAGATAGGTCTTGTTGCAGAGCCTTCACCAACTAAGGAATTCGTTACTGGATGGAGCGCTTCCATTATAGGAAATAGAGCCTCTTTTTTGGGTCTATGCCCTGTTGCTAATGCCTTCGAAGCGAAGGTGTCTGGTCTGAAAAGGAATCGATTCTATCAAGCTAGCCTTTGAAACCTCTGAACTCTCAGAATCAGAATTTACTACTCGAAAAAAGCGGTATTGATTGCGAGTGTGTGAGTGCCCAGTTCCTTCTGAATTACCCGATTACCTTTCTTCTATAGGCGAACCTTCTAACGAACTGTCTTTCTCAAATGTAGCTAGGTCGCGTGTTTACTAGTAGCTACTCAGTTTCTGCTATTTCCCTCTTTGGGGCGAGATTAAATCTTTCCCAGTCGCTTCGTCATTCCTAGTGAATTGAACGGTTCATGGCCTCTCTAAACGAGATTTTCCATCGAATCGAATTAGCTCTGCTAAAAAAGATGCCTGACGGATGGGAGCACAAGATAAGTCTTTTCTTTTAGTGAAGGCTCTGTCAAGACCTGCCGTCAACCATCATGTCTTCTATCTCAGAGGATCCCAAAGTCAATCAATGACCGGCTCAACATCACTTTCACCAGTGGGCTACTTCGGAATGTCATCAAATGATACACCAATTCCCCACTCTCTTAGCTCCCGAGTTGGATAAGGGTTCACCTCTAGCTCATCCCAAATCCTTGTCCAATGAAGAACCAACAACAGGCTTAAACAGTTTAACGATGGATGGTTTTCTTGAGTTTTTGCTTAACAAATCTTTGTCTGCAATTTTTACTAGTTACTCGCTGTTGTCTGATCTTGCTTCCGGGTCTTTGCTTCTGGTTCTACTCCTCTCCAACTACTAGGTCGGAAAGAAGAAGAAAGAGTGAATAGGAAGTGCCTGTAGTAGCGCTCATAGGAAGGCTAGCTACCATATATCGTATGTATAGGTTTAAGTAGCTCTCTTGCCTAGCAGCAGTAACAATTACCTATCGCTCTACCTTTAGCTCAACGAGATAGACTAGACCTAAAGTAAGAAGGACTAACGGATAGCTTTTCTTGTTGTTTTCTTTCTTGGTTCGGGAAGGAAATGCAGATGCTGAGATGAATGAAGAGAGCTCACCTTTAGTCTTGCCTTTAGAAAGCGTAGGGACGAAAGCGCTGTTAGTAAGGCGAAGAGGCTGATGAGTACCTCCAATCAACTACTCCTTCCCTGCCTGAAGTTGGTTCATCATTGATTACGGATGAGGCTTTTGCCTTTGCAGTTTCCTTATTCCTTAACAGCAATAATAGCTAGTAATTGATTCGAAGGTGCTTTTAAACGCTTTTAGCCGCCTTCCTATTTGCTACAGGAAATGATCAACCCCTGAAACTAGAAAGCAAATGTATACCTTCTCTTCTGTCGGCTAAGATTGAGTTTCACCCTCTACCTATCGCCTACAATTGAAAAACGAGATCAAAAGAAATGGATAATAAAGAGGACGACCGTATACTACGAACCTGTTTCAACCTACCTTTGACTTGACAATCCCCTTCTTGACTTCGGTAGCACAACATTCTGGATCACCTAAAGAATGAAGGTATAATAAGCTTGGTCGCCCAAGTCGCATCCACTCACTTAATCTTCGTCCTAAGTAAGGGTCCAAATTCGTTTCTGCCTCGTCAACTGGTGGGTTGGCAGGGTCTTACTGGTCGATTCGAAGAGCATCCTTTGGTGAAATTGACCGGTTCTATTGAACATACTACTCAATCCAAGATCATGCCTTGGGAGTCTTACTCCAGATTCTATTAATAAATATCATTAAAGAGGCCTACTAAACTACTGGAAGTTTCAACCTTGTTGACTATGACAAGAGTCGCTCTTAGCGGATAACCCCAACCACCTATGAGAATCCCTTTTCCCCTGTGTTCGTTAAATCGCTTTTAGGACTTGATTCCTAAGGCCCCTAGTGGTATGGGAGTACCTTGCCTTTTGTACATCTGCCTTACTGCCCGAATAGAGAGCTGAAGGCCAATAAATCCGGGACAACAGTATCGAGCCCGCCCACCGCTGAATTATGGGTATACCTATCCATATCAGCAACACAGGTGTTATCCAGCCGCTATCGCTTACCCTTATTATTATCCATATACAGGAGGTGTAAATGCAGTGGGAGGGGCACCTTTTCGCCCAACGGCACTCAACCCACGCCCTAACTCCTTTCAACTGCACAAACTAGCACTGTTAAAAGTGACCCCGTGAAGGAAAGAATCCCGATTGATCCTATCCCATATATTTACACCGAACTTCTTCCCCAATTGCTACAGAAAAATTTCTGAGAAAGGCTGCCATACCAGAACCCAATGAAAGACCCTCAGCCAACCTGGTATAATGCTAGTGCACACTGTGATTATCATTCCGGATCTGAGGGGCATTCTACAGAGAATTGTTTGAGATTGAAGCAGGCAGTGCAAAAACTAGTAAAATCCGGGAAATTAAGCTTTGCAAATGCTGTTCAAGCTAACCCGTTGCCAAATCATGGAGGAGGACAAGTATCAGTGGTTGAAGACGGGGAGTGGGTCAAAAGGAACATTCAACAAGTGACCACCCCAATGGCCACAGTATACAAAGCTCTAGTAAAAGCAGACATGGTGAGCCCAGGAGAGTTCGGGCAGGAGGATGTGGATGAAAGCTTCCCTTATCATGGCACAGGGCATGGAATACAATCCTGCAATAGCTTTAAGGAGAAAGTTCAGAAGATGATGGATGAGAGAAGAATAGAGTTTTATGTGGAAGGGGAAGCGAAAGAAGTAAATGTTGTTATCGATGAACAGTAAAAACCTTTCGTACCAACCCCACCATTTGTACCAAAACCGCCTACCATCTTACCAACCCACATGCAGAAGTCAGTGGCATCTATTGTGATGATACCCCCGAAACCATTTCCCTATTCAAATGACCATCAGGTTCCATGGAGGTACGAGTCCAGTGTAACAACACTAGCAGGGGAAAGTAGTTCGGCTAATGTGACTGGTATCGGCAGGATGACCAGAAGTGGGAGGGTATACTCACCAGAAATGTCAGAAGCAGTCCAGAAGAAAAGTGAAGAGAGCTCAGTTCCTACGAAGGGTGTAAAGGAGTCTGGGGAATCGCTTAGGACGGAGAAAGAAAGAGTAAAGTAGAAGCCAGTGTCAGAGCATGATGCATGTGAGTTCCTCAGGATCATCAAGCAGAGTGAATACAGGATCATCGGAGTAGTTGAATCGGTTGCCCGCTAGGATTTCCATCCTTAGCCTATTGTTGAGTTCACAAGCACACCGAAATGCTCTTTTACGAGTTCTGAGTCGTACGTGTCTCATAACATCAGCGTAACTGATTTAGATCACATGGTGGGGAATATATCAGCGCCAGGCTTTATAGCTTTCTCAGAAAAGGAGATTCCCGAAGGAATGAGGAGGAATATCAAAGCCCTGCACATCACAGTTAAGTGCAAGAACATGAGCGTGGGCCACGTGCTCATAGATAATGATTCGGCTCTGAACATTATGCCTCTTAAGATGCTGAAGAGGTTGCCTGTGGAAGAAACATATATTCAGACCAACCACATGATAGTAAAAGCTTTTGACGGCACTAGGAGGAGTGTCATTGGTGAAGTGGAAATAACCATTGAGGTGGGATCTGTCCCATTCAATCTGCGGTTCCAGGTCCTCGATATAGATCACCCATCCTATTCCTGCCTGTTGGGGAGACCATGGATACACTTGGCTGGAGCCATTCCTTCTACATTGCACCAAATCGTGAAATTCGTCACTCCAGAGAAGTTTGTGGAAGTACATGGGGGATTTTGTGGTAGTTAGCACAATTGGCTTTTCTTATGTGGAACCAACAGAAAAATCATATGAATGCTCATTCCGGGCCTTTGAAGTTGCTAATGATGAAGAAAGGATGGGAGGAAGGCCGGGGCTTGGGAAAGAATCTACAGGGAATTTCCAAAGACGTCACCATACCCGTGCACGACTCCACCTTTGGATTGGGATTCAAGCCTACAGAAAAAGATTGGGCTGAAGCAGCAGAAAGGAAGAAAGAGAGAAGGCTTGCTAGGATGGGAGGTGAAGTGAAAGAGGAGAAAATGGAGTTCCCATCATTGTCCCAAAGCTTTAGATCTTCGGGATGGGTTAATGAAGTTGCGCCCCAGAAAATAGAAGAGGTTAAAGAGAAGCTGAAGGAATTGGCTAAGTTCTCTTCTTTCTGGTTTCCAGCGAGTTCATGATTGATGCAAACCCGTAAAAATGGCTTAAAAGTAGGTCGATTTATTAACGCACACGCAACGGGTAACTCAACCTGTGCGATTGCAGCGTCAGCCTTTAGGCGAACTGAACATTAGGAGTAGGAGGACTCAAGATTATCAGGATCCGAGTAGTCTATTTTATCGATAGGCTCGTTGGGACCTTCAACAGCGGCGAAAGCAGATAAAGGAATGAAGTCTTCTCTTGCTTCGAGCAGCTCTGGAGTTCTCCACATGTTCTACCACTGTTGATTAGAACCTTTTTCGTGGTATCCGTCCCTAGGACTAGTAGAGTAGGAGTTGCAGAAGTCTCTCTTGCTGGCTTAGCAGCGAGTGGGAAACTGTTTGCTGTGAGTTGGGATTGAGTCTTTCAGATTGAGCTTCAGGTATAGATTGTACCGCACTTGTGTGATAGTCTTTCCTGTTGACTTGGTTTGAAGAATCTGCTTTTCCGGACTTGGGGTTTCAGCATCTATCTATTCTTTTTCTCCTCTGGGGGGGTTACGAAGGGGCTTTCTTCCTCGTGCCTTTACTCCATGGTACTTCGGACGCCTTTGCTTCCTCCTCTTTCATGAGATTTGGTTTATTCCCCAACCTCTGACTCAAGGGCGGATTCTGGTTCGATTCCTGCTTATGGTTCGGGAATGAATGTGATACGCTTTCTTTCTCGAGACACCAATGGAATAGTAAAATCGCTCTTAAGCAAGGGCGCTAGTAATGACAGCCCTTATTGGTTCGGCTACGGGAATGCTCTAAGTTGGCTTTGGTTTGGGATACGCTAATGTGGAAGTTCCGCTAGTGCTTTCTACTTCGATCCAGGAAGAAGACCCGAGCGATTAACTAAATGAGGCTTGCCATTTCACAGGCAAGGGAAAAGGTCGGGGAAGAGCGATTAAAGCTAGCCAGTTTCTTATGAGGAGTCTGCCCCACCGTAAGATTTATTCTCTTATGAAATTTCTAAAACAGTAGAGGGCGAAGAAGCATCTCAGGTTGTGTTTAGAGCATAGCTTACATACACCGGTATTCCTAACTCGTTGACTTGAGCGACTGAACTATCGCTCGTTGATCATTTACTGGATTAGCTGTGGAACCTATTCCTTCAGAGGGAATTAAGTAAGGCACCCCCTTTCTACCCCAATGGTGCTTATGATCAGTCGAAGTCTTTTCTCATGATTGTTTATTCAACTAATGAATCTGATTTATCAGTATTGGATTGGGATTCTTTGTTAGTAGTCGGGGTTGGATCTATCTCCTCTGATTGCATGTTTTCAGGTCTTTCTACCAGAGAGAGGGATTTCACAGACTCCCCTGCTTCCTATCTAAAAGCATCTTCGGTCCATCTTTCTTGGGATGGCTAGCATTCATAATTGACACGGCCAGATAGCATAAAATACAGTTTATCGGCTAAGTCACCCGCTTGCTTATCTTCCTATGGGAAAGAGGTGTTGCAAAGGAGCGTCTTCTTTAATCTTCCTCTCACGGACTGGTTGAAGAGCAACCCCCATGAATCAAAAGACATCTACTGGAAAGTTGTTTTCGGGGTGACAATCTGGCGATTATGGACAAGAAGGTGCAGCCTTATCTTCAATGAAGAGGAGGAGGCTATGGACGAGGCAAGTTTTGTAAGGAACATCAGGTTAACGGCTATGGAGGTTGCGAAAGCTTACTCCATTTCCAAGGTTGCAATTGCTGATAATAGACTTATTAGTAATAGACTTATTAGTTGGCAGCCCCCTGAGAGCAAGTCAGTTAGGCTCTACACTGATGGAGCTTTACAAGAGAACCCTGGAATTTAAGGGGCTGGTGGACTCATTCGATCTTCTGACTGAAAATGGTTAATCGGCTTTCATGCTCGTTTGGCTTTCTCTTCGAACAATGTTGCAGAGATTCAAGCACTGAGATTGAGACAGTTATTGACGAGGTTTCACCATAAGGCGAAGAAGCAAAAGAGTAAGGCGAATAGTCCGGGAAGTGAGTCTAACTTTCTAAAGACAGCCTACGACCATCCGACATACTATCTTACGGACATGTAATCCTCCTACCCTTGCTCACTCATTGAGCTATAGGACTTTGAGTCCAATTTACTTGGAATACTAGCCACCTGTCGATATTCATATACCGCTTCTCGGCGAAGAAAAAGAGATCTTCAGCCGTACTTCCCATTCTTAGTCTCGATTTATGCCTATCGATCGTGAGCTAATTGCATGTAGAGATCCGTACCCCCAGCTCCGCCTAGAAACCCTGCCTACTGACCAGTCCCAGTTGATGTAAATGGCAAGTTCGGGAAAGCTTTACTTTGACACTTCCAGTTCGCCTATGGGATCACCTCTAGGAAAGTAAGTAAAAGGAGGAAACACCAGTCCTACGTCGGACAGAAGGAGCCTCGCTATGAGGCAATTACTGAGTGAGCTGAGTAGCGATAGCGGCTGGCTAATACTATAGATCTTTAACTCCTGACTATCGTATCGGGAACAGCCAATGAAAATAACATAGCTAAAAAGTACACCATCTACTTGAATCGAGG